CAAATAATTTCTTATTTACCCGGCCATGCCTTTTATATGTCAAATTTCGTGTTATTGGTAACTAAACCTTCATATACCCCTAGAATAACCAGATTTATTTCCTTTTAAATAATCTCTAATCACTACACGATCACTTTTAAGATGCTTAGCTAAACTGTTTAGAAAATCAAATTATAAATTTTTGTTTGCGTCGTTTTTAAATTCAGCCAGTATAGCTTTCGCCGCAGGATGTTTAGTTTTATGCAATTCCCGTTTGGTTTTTACTAAATTTTCAATTACATCCAAAGTCAATAATTTAACATTCATGCTTTAGAGGACATGTAAAGACAAAAAAAAGTGGTCTAAATACAAAGTACCTAAATCTAAACAATCATTTAAGGTTTTATGATGTATATTTACCATATTATACATGTGTTGTTTTGACTCAAATATATATAGTAAACATAAAGTTTTCGCTTCATAAACATATATGGGTGTTCCTCTCAGTTTACGCAACTTATCTCGTATTTACTGGCCCATTGGTTCATGGTAGCCAGAACTACTAGCTACTAAATCTACGTTTAAATTTGGTTTTAAAGTATCAAATAGGTATTGTTCCAATGCTATTATCTGCGATAAATCGCTTATCTTCATAATATAAACAGTTAAATTTATGTTCTCGAAACCATGTTTGTTAATATATCTTAAAACCCTACGTGCCTTAGTATTAAGTATCGAAGGCATGAAGTAGGAACTAATACGATTGTATAAATTTATAAAATGACCAACATACACATTCTTATTGTCTAAGGTACCTCAAACATAAACACCTTTTTGTCTTTTACTTATCTTGAGTATTATATCTCTGTTATTATAATGATCTTTTATGAATACTTTTACGTATTAATGCTTAAAATTTTTATTAATTTCATAATTATTATCATCGTTACGCACACTAAAATCAAAGTAGTTGTTTATAACAGTTTTGTGAGTTGACACAGGTTTTGGCTCTAGATTTGACATATAAATTTTTGATTTGACCATAAAAAATATCATAATAATAGCATGAGCAGTTATTATACTATTGTACAACTGATTATCTGCTATAAATTGGATTCCAGGTGCAGATAGTTCTAATCTGATTAACACAGAAAAGCCTGTAGCTATTAAACCTGAGAGTAATGCAAAAATAAGATATAAAACACCAATATCTTTTGCATTTGATGATCAAAATCATCTTTCTAATCATAAGGATACAAGACTAAATTTAATGTTTAGCTTCTTGTTTTTATTTATCTTACTCATTTCGTAATAATATTTTAGATCTTTATTTCCAGTTTTGTTATACAATAACTGCATCTTATGTTCTGAATTCGTGGTATAACCCATAGGACTAGACGATTAATTTTAAAAGGAGTACATAAACTAAGCATTAAATCTAATGCTTATATTAAATATTGCTATTTAAAGATTTTTATTTAGTTTTTTGATGGTTAACTTCTAATACTTCTAGCATGTTTACAAATCTAAGCCTCGATAAAAAAACTAAATAAAAAGTTTGTAACCTAATTGTTATAAATGTGTTTGTAGGTTTAATTAAACTATTCTACTGTAAATTAATTTTACCTTACTTATACTAATGGCAATAACAACAATTGACCGTTTTCATAGACATTTATATTTGATATTTCGTAATGTTGCTGCGCAGTGCTGCGCAGCAAGTACACCTATATATTTTTAATACATATTACTTTTTAGGTAATATCTACTTATGACATGCCCAATATATTGCTGATGACTAGTACGGAGTACGGAGTACGGAGTACGGATTGCGGAGTACGAATTTAGGAATACGGAGTAGCGCTGCTTGCACTTCGTTGTGTGCGGAGCAAACATGCATATAAAAAACATAAGCTAGTATGTAATATTGAATATATTGCTTGGTATTTATAACATAGCTTAGTAAACCTAATTATACATAAGGGATAGGCGATTTGAACACCTAACCTTTCGTGTGTAAAACGATTGCTCTACCATTGAGCTAATCCCTTTTTTATATTTATTACTATTTGTTTTATTGAAAATCATCAAAAAGATCTGACAATGTATGCACTTTAAATTTTTATAACGTATTTTATAAATTTATTATAAATGTAGACTAGGCAATGATGTATATATGGATCTTTCATTAGGCTTCGTGACTATATTATTAATATATTCAAAAAAATTAACGGTTCCGCAGGAAACCAGTCCAATCTTTTAACACTATTTTGTTGTGCTTACGAAGTTATGCAGCGGATCATGGTATTGTTGTACTAGATACAATTCTGATACCACCCCTTCTATCTCTTTGATATAAGATTTGTCAGGGTATTTTATTTATATATACCTTTTAATTACTAGTGTACGCTTTTCATTTACTGCTATATCATCTAGTGCTATTATACCATCCTTTATCTTACCATTTTAAAGGTATATCTCTCAATGATATCTGATAAACTAAACTTATATGAATCAATAGTTATTGTAAGTAAAACAAACATTATTAACAATAATAAGCCAATGTCTTTAATAGATATATAAGGTATTAATATATATATAATTAAACCAACTAATATATATAAAGCATAAGAAGTTATAATACCAGTATTTAAACTGCTTAGCCCTTTGCTTAATTTTACTAGTCCTTTTTCTAAGCCATAAGGTCCCAATAATTCTACTGAACCCTTATCTAAAACTTTAGTAGTTTGTCCTCCCAGATTAAGTATAAAGCGAGTAATATATTTGTTATAAAAAAGCTCGATCATAAAGCGTTGATTAAAAAGACTAAAAATGTTGTAACCCAATCTAGTAAACTTAAACTTAATAAGTAAGCTAAAGAGGTATTCAGATAATATTAAAGATACTGCACTTAATATAACCGTTAATAACAAGGGCAATAACTTGAAAAAATTAGGCACAGCAAATTCAGTTTCTAACATAATTTCATGTAAAGGATGTATAAATAAACTGTTGTCTGCATAGAAATTAGAAGCTAATCCTATAAATATATCCTTAGTTATATAACCAAAAAATATAGAAAAAACTGCCAATATTATTAAGGGTAAGCTCATAAAGATATCACCTTCATGTGCTTTTTTATAACTAGCTAAAGGCCCATTAGGATTAGTTATAAATGTTAGATATAAAACTTTAACTGAATATAAGGTAGTAAACATAGCACCAATAGTTGCTATAAAATACACAGCAATACTAGACAATTGATATTGTCCATATGCAGACTCAAGTATAAAGTCTTTAGAGTAAAAACCTGTCATAAAAGGAAAAGCCACTAAACTAAGAGAAGCTATTAGCATAACTGAATATGTTAAAGGTAAAAATCTTATTAAACCTCCATATTTTCTAAAGTCTTGATTATCTGTTACAGCATGTATTACAGCACCTGCTCCTAAAAATAGAAGTCCTTTATAAAAGGCATGGTTAACTAAGTGAAATAGAGCAACATTATACGAAGACAAGCCTACTGCAATAACCATCATGCCTAGTTGACTCATAGTAGAGTAAGCTATAACCTTTTTTATGTCTTGTTGGAATAAACCAATTAGAGAACTAAACACAGTAGTAATACTACCTAATCATAAACAAAGTATTAACACTGTTGAACTATACTCTATTAAAGGAGATGCTCGCATTAATAAATACACACCAGCTGTAACCATAGTAGCAGCGTGAATTAGGGCAGAAACAGGTGTAGGACCCTCCATGGCAAGAGGTAATCAAACATGAAGCCCAATTTGTGAACTTTTAGCCATAGCCCCTATTAATAAACAAATACCTACAATAGTAACAATATTTTCATTTATATTAGCGGCTAATGAGAAAACGGCAGAGTAATCCAGGTTACCAAACGTTCATATAATAGTAAACATACCTAAGGTTAATAAACAATCACCCACCCTGTTAGTTATAAAAGCAGATATGGAACTTTGATTAGCTGCTATCCTAGTAAATCAAAAACTTACTAAAAGATAGGAACAAACTCCAACACCTTCCCATCCTACAAACATAAGTAAAAAATTATTTGCTGTAACAAGTATAATCATCATGAAAGTAAATAAACTTAAATAACTAAAAAATCTTTGGTTATGCATTTAAGCCAAATTTGTCTTACTATTGATTTATTGCATAAGATATTAACAGTGGTTATTTATCTTTAAAACTTCTACCTGTGTTCATACCAGATTTTATATTTCTAATTGAATCTATACCTTGAACCGTAAAATGTAAACGATTAATCATTAAGTTATGTATTTTACACCAATCAAAATAATCATAGAGTTTTATACCTAAAATAGGGTATTTATTAAAAAATGGAACTATTATATTAGTGATATCGGCAAAGTCTACTATTGTTAAACACACAGCGGATTTACCGCCATATTTATATATCTTTGCCTGCTTGCACCCAAAATATTCAACTATCTTTTCCATTAATTTAAAATCCCTATCATATTGAGAAATTCTAAATCTCAATTGTACTCGATAACCTAATTTACTATTGGTTGATGGTATACGAACGTCAAAGTTTCCTTCAGCGCTAACAAAACCTGAAATTCAATTAGGGTCTATAATTATGTTATTATTATCGATAAGAGGTTTTTCAACAGGAATATGTCCATCAAACTCTGATTTTAACATGTCAGATAAACCTAAATTCATGGATGCTTTTATATTCACTATTTCATTTAAACCTTCAACAGTAAGATTATCTTTATTATTGACAAGTTTTACCGCTTGTTTAAACAACATAAAATCTACATTTTTTTTACTTAATAACGGATATTCTTCTAAATGTATAATAAGTTTACTTAAACCTTTACTTGAATCTATTGAATAATTAACCATTTCACGATTTCGAGCTAAATGTATAGAACCTATATCTACACCACCTAAATATTGTTGTAGTTTATATAATAAGTTAAGATCTTTTGTGTGTAGGCCTATTTGAAATTTCAATTGAACACGTCAACCTAATTTACGTGTTTTATTTTTATCTACTATTATACTAAACGAACCCTCACCGTCTATTAAACCAGATCAGACGCCAGGATTTACAATAGTAGAATCATAAACAGAATTATAGGTAGAAAATTTTTTTAAATCGAATAGCTTAGACAGGGTTTTGACATGGGAATTTCAACCTTGTCTCTTGTTGAAACTGAGTATCACACCTCTATTCCTTTCGGAACCCCTTAGAGTACACCTTAAATTAACCAAGCTGGGCTCAATTAATCAACTGCCGTCTACTCGTTGCTCTTTTACAGCTATACTGTTTAGTATAGTTGACTTAGATCCGCGATTGTCCATTTCGTTTTCACTCATCTTAAGACTTATTACCGTACCTGAGTAATTACTTCAGCCACTCATACATTTTCATTTAGAGCTTGGTACCTTAAGCTTTAGGAGTTCCCCGGAGTTTGACAATTTACCCCCATAGACACGTTTTCCCCTAACGTGACCCCGAGGGTCATGACTCATATAACCTATGGAATATATATGAACTAAAGAAGAAACAATTAATACAGGTATTAGCATAGAAACTGTTAATGAGTCAAAGCTAAAACCTCATAATACATCAAGTGATTCTGAATCAACTCATTTAAATAATATGATAGAAACAGGTATATTATTTAAGCCCACCTCAAAAAAACTCACTAACGCTAGCAATGTTGTTACTATTACACACATACATGTAATTAAATGTGCTCCGCTAACCCCAACTTTTCTACCAAAAAAACCGGAAACTATTGAACCTAATAAAGGTAAGATAATTATAACTAAATACATTATTTATGTTCTATTGCTATGCTTCCTCTTAATCTGTAAAAAGCTACTAATATACCCAGGCCTATTGCCGATTCTGCTCCGGCTATTGCTATTACATATATAGCATATGTTTGTCCTAATATATCATCAAAGCTAAGTGAGCTTACCAGAATTAAAAATGTAATAGCTAAAAGCATTATTTCTATGGATATAAGCATTAAAATTATATTTTTTCTATTTAAAACAAAACCTAGTATACCTATTAAAAATAATATTAGTGATAAATTCATTATAATATAGTATTACAAAGAAAAATGTAAGTTTACAAATAAACGCTTGTTTTGCAGGCATTACTTAGGTGCTTGTTATATACCGAAGTAACGCTCATATATGTGCATACACAAAACATCATTATTTTTTTTTTTTATTTTATGTTAAAATAAATAAAACCAAAATATTATACCCCGTGATGTTGCATTGCGAAATAAGGCATGCGTAGTTATAAGAACCGCAAGCTTAAATTTCGATACTACTTGCATACTTACGTATTAAGGATTGTATAGCAGTGTATAGTTCTGTGTGACCATTCTCTGGCCGTGGATCAGTCCTTTGCTATAGAGGCAGAAAATGATCATGACGATTTGGGTGCGTAGCGCGTAGCAGCAATCATTTGGACGACAAAGGTCTTAATCGCCACAATTTGAATAACTAAAATCTGGAACACCAGAACCTAGACGAGACATCTGAACAGTATGAGCAACAAGATCTTGAGCATGGGTTGCAGACTATTAATAAAACGGGTAGGCGGCCTATCACTCAAATGCAAATGGTAGCAGGGCTATCCATCAAATGCAAATGAGTAGGCGGCTATTAGCCAAAAAGGGTAGGCGGCCTATCACTCAAATGGGCAGCAGATCCAGCCATCAAACGGGCAGCAGGGGCAGCATGGGCAGCACGGGCAGCACGGGCAACATGAACAAGAGCATAAGGAAAATTTGGAGCACTATTACCAGGAGTAGACGGCCGAGTAGTATAGGGGTTCCTGCTCCGCATTGCTATGCATTATTCCGCATTGCTCCGCATCAGTATTTAATTTACTTTCCTTTATAAACACATTATTTACATAATATTACATCCCAATTCCACATAGGCAGAGATATAAACACAAGGTATTACGTCCACCCACACAAAGGCAGATAGATATACACAAGGTATTACGCCCCAACCCCGCGTAATACAGTGACAACAGCCAGATATTTTGCCTCCTTGCTTTTTAGAGCCTTAAATGACAATAACCCGTTTTGTAAGGCTAAGGTACAAAGGCTAGTTAATAAAATAGATGTTTATACCAATAAACAATCTTGTAGGTGTAATACCATATAGCTTTACATATTACCACCATTACAGTATTTTAAAAATTGTATAGTATAGTTTAACATATATAAAACAGGCTACGGAGTACGGAGTACGGAGTACGGAGTACGGAGTACGGAGTACGGAGTACGGAGTACGGAGTACGGAGTACGGAGTACGGAGTACGAAATACAAAGTACAAAGTACGAAGTACAAATTACGAGTTACGGAGTAGCACTTCTTGCACATTGTAAGCATGATATTTTGTCCTTAATTTACTTATATACATATCTTTTTCGATTGCTGTTTTTTATTAACTTTTTATTTTGCTGCGCAGCAACAATTTCTGGAGTTAGTATATCTATACGATCCCAATATTGATCTCAATAGTTTGGCTAATGCTCATAATAGTCATATGCTTATTACGTCTCACTACATGCAAAGTAAACGTCGTTTATTTTATTACTTTTTAGTGTTAAATTTAGTTATTAAACTGTTTATTGCTATCGTTTAATATTTGTCTACTATCAATAGATAATGCTTTCTTACCCAATTCAAAGGCAAAACCTAAAGTTAAAGCTAAAAGAAATACTAGCATAACAGTTAAGCCATAAACACCATTTGTATAAGCACTTACCAGATATGGATACACTAATAAAATTTCTAAATCAAACAGTAAAAACAATAAAGCAAATATGAAGAAAGATATGCTGAACTGTGTTCTGTTTTGTCCCAAAAATGAACTAAACCCACATTCAAATGCACTGTCTTTTTCTTGATATGGATTATGTGGAGCAAATACTAAATTTACAGCCAACAAAACAAAACTTAATATAGGTATAAATAAAAAGAAAAAAGTTGTACTAGACATCTAAGGGTTAAACATTATAATTGCAAGTACACTTGATAATCTTATAAGTATATTAGTTACAAATATAAATAATAACAACATTAAAGTTAAAATAGAAATAATAACGGCTAAACAAGATGATAAAACTACATTATCAATTTTAAAATACACATCACTTGCTTTATTTCTAGTATGCTCAAGTAAAACACCCTTTCCTAAAACATTAAAGCGTACATTTGAATTTAAACTGTTACTTGTATATTTTGTTTCAGGTTTACTATTATATAGGATACTACCTTGTAAAGTTTTATCTGCGTATTTTTTATTTAGCTTGTATTCATGTTCGTCAAAAAACATTTGTTTAATTATATTTAAGTAATAGACGGCAGCAATAACACTAGTTAGTATGGCCACCAAAGTTAAAAATACATAGCCACTGTCTAAGGCAGCAGACAATACCATCTGTTTTGCAAAAAAGCCAACAAGCGGCGGTATACCTATAAAGGAAAATAAAGTGATAGCTAAGCTTAAAGCTATTACAGGATTAAGATCAAAATAACCCTTTAGCTGAGTAATAAGTTGTATAGGAGAGTTATTACTATCTGGTAAATTGTTATACTCTACTTTGCTTGTATCTTTATTTGTAAAAGGATACAAGGAAAATCCTATACTAACTAGCAATACAAATGCATTTAAGTTTGAAATAGAATACTGCATTAAATAAAAGATAAAGGCTTGAACAGATTCTAAACTGTTTATGCTTAGAGCTAAAAGTATAAAACCTAGGTGTGATATAGTACTATATGCAAATAACCTTTTTATTCTAAATTGTGTTAAACCTAAAACAGCACCTACTATTAAAGATATAAATGAACTAAATAATAAACCAGAGGTCCATGTAAAATTAAAAACAAAATAAAAATTACTGGTGTAATGTACTAATTCCAATAAAAAAATTAAGATAGAAATTTTAGGTATTATTGCAACAAAAGTCGTTACTATAGTAGGTATGGCATCGTATACATCGGGGCTCCAAAAATGAAAAGGTGCTGCTGATATTTTAAATAAAAACCCTACCGACATAATTAAAAGAGAAATGTTTAAGTAAAAGGGTTTATATCAATCTAACATAGTAGTTGCATACTCATTAGCTACGCTAGATAAGCCTGTTATTATGTAATAACCATCTAAACTTGTTGTACCAGAATTTGCGTATAATAAGCTCGTGCCTAATAATATAAAGCATGATGATAAACCGCCTAATAAAAAATAAGTAAGACCTGCTGATGTTGATAATTCAGAATTTCTGTTTATTGTAGCAAGCAAATATAAACCATAACTTTGTAGCTCTATACATAAAAAAATTGAAACAATGTCACTAGCTGAAACTAAAAAACTACCTCCTATTATTGTAAATAGTATTATTAAAGGGTATTCAATTATTCTAAATTGTTGTCCCATTTTATTTATTAACTTTGTATCATAAATGAATATGAAAGGAGAATATACAGAATTTATAGAATAAGGTAAAACGTCACTATATACAAAATCCTTATGTATAAGTTTTCTAGGATAAAAGGCAGTTAGTAAAAAAATAATTGCAGTTAATAAAAAAAGAAAGAGATGAAAAACATGCGTAATAGGTGTAACATGCAATAGACCGCCATATAAACCCAAACCCTTGTCTAAAAAAGACATGTTAAAGTTATTTGATGTTATGTAACAAGAGCATAATAAAATTATTATGGTTTCTCTGGAGTAAAGAATAGATTTTTCTCGTCTAAACGTGACGGCATTAGATAATAATAAAAATAACATAGAAAATACAAGCATTGTTTTTATAGGATTTAAACCTATCTGTTTTTGTTGCAAAGCATTGACCTATAAAAACATAAAAAAATTAAGATGTCACTATTATAAGAAGACATGTTTAGGGTTGTGTTTAGTAGACACAACAATATATTTATATACTTTAAATAAATGTAAGGTATTAATATGTATATTATTAGACCAATCAAAATATGAAATGCGTAAAATGTAAGTACATAAACTAACAGAAAACTGCTCCTATTGCCTCTGCTTATTATTCATATTTTTCAGCGGATGCTTTGAAACAGCAGAAAAAACAAGCAACAGGAGAATAAAATAAGATAAAATATGAAAACAACCGGGAGGTAAACTCGAATTTCCATTCTTAATGCATTAAATTAACGTTTAACCAGTTGAACTCTCATTTTTTTTTTATTTACTCTCTTAATCATGTAGTTATCTATAAACAACTTATCTTTATTTATGTAATTTAATAATGTAGCATGGTTTATTTTCAATTATTTGGCAGCAGTGCAAATATAACTATTTTTATTTAGTATCGTTTCTTTCAATATTTTAAGGGTAACAATATGAGATGTGGTAAGCAATTGGCTGGTTTTAGCTAAAGTAGATAATACTGCACCTTATCTTGCCTTTGTCAAATTATACAAAACTTTATCGCTCAACTTACGCAATTTAAATTTAAACAATGTTTATTCAGAATGTTTAAGAAATAAACTAGATCCTGCTGTAGTTAATATATTATATTCAGGTTAAGAAAAATCAATATTAAAGTGCTCTCTTTTAACAACATCAGGTCTAGCACAAAATTCTAATATCTCCAGTTGGAAATTCTCATGTCCGTGAGCCATAAGAGCATTGTAAATTTTACTTTTATATTTTTAGGCTTTTTTAGCTAAGTAATTAAAAAAAAAAATAATTGCCGAGTCGTGAGCTTAAGTTAACAAAGCTTTCTACGTAACATTTACCGTTTATTTCATTAACTCACCTTTAGACCCCACGTCTTTGTTTATTATTTCGTAATATCTTATTTTTATTACTTAACGCGTGATCGTCTATTGTAATATTATTTAAATCAGAATGATAAAATTTTGCTTTTTTTAGATTTGTCTCGAAATATTCCATGTTTCGGCTTTTGAAATTTATATTGTTTAGTGTGTTTTTTATCATGAGCCAGAGGAGAAATTCGAATTCTCGTTTTTAACGCATGAAATTAATGTTCTAACCTTTTGAACTACTCGGGCTTTAAATTTAGCATTGTTAAACGTTTAGAAGTGAAAGAAAAAGCGCTTGTTATGCTTTAATTATATTAAATTTAATTAAATTTAATTTATAGTTAGGTATTTTAACTAAGGGTGGATACCCTGATTTGAACAGGGAACTTACTGTTCCACATACAGTCATTCTACCATTGAATTATAACCACCTATATTAATGCATATATTATCCTTTTTACTTGCCTCAAAGTTGTTACAGTAAGACGTAAGGCATGCTTAATTATCTAAACATGTATCTTAAATATTACCCAGTATAGTTTTAAACCAAAAAAGCAATATTAATACTACTTAGTTTTATGTTGGAGTGGTTCGAACACTCAATAATAAATACCAAAAATTTATGACTTGCCTATTAGTCTACAACATATATTAACGTTAATAAAGTATTATACTAGTAAAAAAAAAATAAAACAGTATAGTTAAAAGTTGCAATATAAATATAAAAATATATAATATAGATCTAGATAAAAATATAGTGTTAATATAAAATAATTATAACAAACTGTATTTAGTATTTATTAGTTTCCTTATTAAACATAACAGCTGTTTAAGGTAAATCCGACTTGAACGGATAAGATATTAAAATCAAATAGTCCTAAACTACTCATGTCTACCAATTCCATCACTACCCTATTTTTAATATTTACTTGATTAAGTACAAAACTAATACATTATTTTTCACATATACTATTGTTAATTGCTAAAGCACGTTTTTGTATTATTTAATGTTTCCTTAATCATATTATTTTACTTAATTATGTAGCTATACGAGCAAAAAAAACAACTATTTATCGTTAAAACTTTAAATTAATGCTGATAGTATAAAAATTGTAACATTTAATTACACTAGTATTTTGTTTAATATTTTCTATATTAACTTTTTTTATATGTATACTATATTGACTATGTTCTACGTTAACTATATCTTATTAAATCTATATTTTAATTTATTTTTAGATAAAATGCCCAAGATAAGATTCGAACTTATAACCTAAACATCTTCAGAGTTCCGCTCAACCAGTTGAGCTTCTTAGGCTATATAACATATAATATATATTATCTAAACATACAATATATATTATCTAAACATACGCAGCTTATCTAATGCTAAATTTTATTAATAATTACACATCACTAAAAACTGTATACTATAATCACACGTTATAAAAAGTAATATCTTATAAATAATTGTGTTTTATAAAAAGTTATATAATATGAAAAAATAATATATTATAAAGAGTTATAAAATAAATAAAATAATGTATAATAAAGTAAAACTATAGTGCTGATTTGCACAATAAGTTATGTACAATAAGTTACGCATAAAAATTTAAGCCTGCTTTAGTGTTGATACATGCTTAAGGGTAAGCAAGCTTAATTTATGAGCTAAATAGAAAAAATAGGATAAAACCATAAACATATATTTGTTGTTTGTTACCTACAGTTAAATGAAAAGTATAGTATAAATATGGAGATATCAGGAGTTGAACCCGAAATGACGATATGCAACATAGATGTTTTACCAATTAAACTATATCCCCCTTAGCTATAACAATATTTTTAACTATAGTACTATTAAGACCATAGAAAAATATATTTCTATGTAATATTGATAGTTAAATTATATCAGTACTTTAATTTAATAAGTATTCGGAAAACTACTTGAATATTAAGTATGTTAAACCAAAAAAGGAAAAAAATTTTTTTTTGTTTAAACCATGGGCTAGCGATAACTTGATTAAAGTAAAGTAAAGCTGAGTAATTGTGTTATTTTCTAAAGTCTAACCAATTATTCTATAAATACCTTTATTATAAAAACTTTTAGCAATACAAGATATATGCACTTTATTATATAACCCGCTGTTATTATGAGAGATATAAACTTTTTGGTGCAGACACGTAAGCATTCACCTGATTTAGTGTCTGTAATAATTACACATTAATATGCTACCATATTGACTGTTATTCCTGTTCTTTCAAGATTAGTACATCCTATTACTAACTACAGCTTAAACTCTTTAATAGTTTCAGTATGTTTTAAACTTGACGGACAATTAGCAAACTTTAAGGTAATATGTACAAGTATTAATAAAGTTAAATAATACTGTTTTTTTTACAATAAAAAAGTTATATAACAATATCCAATAGTATAAAAATTAAAGGCAGAGTAGCCGTACTTTAAATGGGATCTACAAGTAAAACTTTTATTTTTATATATTTAATTTTCTAACTAGCACACGTTATAATAATTTTTTAATATATGCTTAATGTTTTCAGCTAAACCAACATAAAATATATCTAAATCTTTATAAGTTAATGTATAAACTATTACTTTCCTTTAATTATTATTTGTAAATTTTCTTTTTTTTAGTCTGCGCATTCAAGTTTTATTTTTCTGAGTATAAGCGTTTAGATAAGTTCTAGTTGGCTTAATAGATCCAATTGTGCCAATTTGCGGTCTACGATTATTAATTTGTTAATTTGTTATGTATTAAATTAAGATAGTTGCTATAAACAGTAAAATTATTGTTTTTTAAATTATTGTTTTTCATGTATCCAAGAGACGACTTGAACGTCTACGATATATAATCAGCAAAGCTTAAATTTGCACTGTCTACCAATTTCAGCACTCGGACTCGCACATGTAATATACATATGCAGATATAATTACTAAGTTAGGGCCAGAATGACTTGAACACTCATCTAAACCGTTATGAGCAGCTTGCTTTACCCATTAAGCTATAGCCCTTTATAATATATATAATTTATATAATTAGATAGGTCAAGAATAATTATTATCAATTTATCTATGTAATCATATAAACCAAACTCTTATGACTTTTATATAATAACATAAAAAGCGGATAAAGGAATCGCACCCTTATATACTGGTCATGAGCCGGTTATGTTACTGTTACATCAATCCGCATATATTATAAATTTTGTACCTATATGAGAGCGAAGCATGATATTTAATATCATGCTCCGCTCTCATTTGATTTTTATTTTTTTTAATGCCTTAAGCAATATATCCATAAAGAGTAGAGCTCAGTAGTTTTACTAAAAAATAAGGGAGTACTTCATAAGGGTTATATGTATAGTGCAAAATAAGTATATAATAATTACATAATATTAGCATTAAGATACTGCGTAGGTTTAGCTATACCGGCAAGTTAAGTATAACTTATTCATTATATGGGCATGCAAGCCTAAAATAAACCTAATTCCCATGTAGAGAGCCCAGAAGGGAATCGAACCCTTGATAGATTGGTGAAAACAATATGTCTTTACCACTAGACTACTGGGCCTATGTTTAAGACATAAACCTTAATTCCTTTTTTATTACATTATCTCAGTTTGCCTGTATCACACCAATACCTAGTATCAGCAAGCAAACAAATGAAAATAAAAAAGAGCCCAGTGCAAGTATCGCACTTACTTCTACCGATTACAAAACGGTTGCATTACTTTTATGCTAACCAGGCTTTATACATAATATATGGCATATTTTGTTTTTTTTTTCTTGTTGTTAATACACCCTAGTATAATTATTAATATATATGTAAATAGTTAATAATATAGGTAATAAAAGTATTATGAGGTAAATTTTTTATATGATGAGTGTATCGTGATAATAATACTAATGCTAATACTAATACTAATACAAATACTATTAATATCCAGGGCAGGGATACTGATTCTTATCACGATCATGCACAATGTGAAAACTGAGCCTCTTACAGGCAATAATGATAAAGCTGTTAGTGGTGATGAGGACGAAAAGCCATATGTGAAATAAGTAGTGCTTAAATCTAGGGATTCTTATCTTGCATATTTTGACATTGTACTTACAAATTAGTATTATTAGGTATAAAATGTTGACGACACTACTTTACTTATAATATTCTATAAATATGTACCACTAAGTGATATTATATAAGTAAATAATAAAACAAAAAAGAGATGAGATACAGATATGTACGATAAGCGTATTATATAGTAGACTATAAAATTAGTACTTAATGCCTAAAAACATCACAATTCTTTAAGCTAAAGCCTATTAATAAAAACTAAAATTGTAGTATTAAACTACGTATATATGAGAATATCCTAAGGTATGTTTCGTGCCTATATGCATTCAGCACTTATCATTAACTAACGTAGCTTTCCTGCCGTGCCTTTTTACTAGACATATCATCTATTTCAGTTTATTTCTGCCTAAGTAAATGTTACTTTAGTGAAAAGTAATTGCCAGCATAAGCTATTACACCGAAAATATTGCGTTTTTGGTTATAAACTCAGGGGCTATAACAAATGGAGAGATTGTCTCTATAAGTTACAATAATATGGCAAAACAAACAACAGGTAAACCATAGGTTAATATACCCAACTCCTCTCGTACAAGGGGCTATCCCTAATTTATTCCAACTTCCTCTAGAGGATAGAAACCATACTGTCTCACAACGTATTTAACCCAGCTCGTGTAGCTCTTTAATCGACGAACAGTCGGACCCTTCATGACTCCTACATTCATGTGGATGAGCTAAGCCGACATCGAGGTGCCAAACCCCGCACTCAATTTGAACTCTCTGGCGCGATTAGCCTGTTATCCCTAGCGTAACTTTTTCAATAATCCAAGACCTTTCCTTTCTGCATCTTGTGATCATATGCCCCGCTTACGCAACTGAAAGACATGTAAGTCAAACAGTAAAGCAAGATTAAGCCGTTAAACTTGATAAGTAAAATAACTATCATATACTTGGCATATATACATACAGATATATATATATATAAATATAATTCGTAATTACATTTATATTATACCTTATGTAGACTAGTATACAACAAAAATCATTATGCCAACTTACTAATATATAATTGCTAATGAAATTTTACCATTACATGTAGGCATTTTCAAGTAGTGGTGTGATTACATATATTTGTAAGCATACAGAAAAAGTTTTTTCATTAACTAGTCCCATTTGTTGATTTTTATATTTTTATTTAACTTTATTATTGTTTTATTTGTGTAACGCTACCTATGTAGGCATAACTTGGTATATATGCTATAAGTATCATAAGTTAAACATCAATGAAAAAATAAAAATAGAAAATGTAAACGGTTTATAAGTATACATTCGTAAAAAAACATATCACACCGCATTATATTATTTGTAATTATGTTAGTATGCCTTATTGGCATCTCATAGTGATTTAATTACATCTATATTTAAATATAGTTAAAATCTTACCTAATAAAAAAAAGTTCCAACTTAAATGGATTTATAATTAAATTAGCGTTATATTATAATATAACACATATTGCAAACTAAAAATATGAATTTATACTAATAAAAGTTCATATTAAATTGCAAATTGCAACCTAAAAATTGTCTTTGGATACTCCCAGGTACTCTTTATGGGATCTGTGCCCCGCATAAACTGCCACCTAGCAATTGTTCCTATCATTTATTACGACCAGTAATCATATTTATTGATTTTACTGGTAATTTGCTTGTAAGGTTTATATAATATGATAAATGAAGTAAAGGTGTTTCAATTTTATATTAATTACCTTATACACTACAACTCATTATATCATACTCGGTAACTAGCAACAGTAAAGCTGCATAGGGTCTTCTCGTCCAACTAAAGGTAAACTGTATCTGCACAGTTATTCCAATTTCACCGAGCCAATCATAGAGACAGCTGTTGTATCGTTACATCATTCATGCAAGACCGCATTTAACGGCCAAGGTATTACGCTACCTTAGGACCCTTATAGGTAAGGCCGCCATTGAACGGGGTTTCCATCAAAGCCTAGCTTATTTTATTTAACTAAGCAAATTAGTTAACCAGCCGCCATCGGGCAGAGATCACACTCAATACTTCGAATTTATTTCTTCGCAGCGTGCTTTGTTTTAATTAAACAGTCGTACAACACCATTCTATGCCTCCTCTTTCTTGCCTGATATTAATCAGAAGAAATGGCCCACCTTATCCCGAAGTTACGAGAGTCAATTTGCCGAGTTCCTTAATGATTGTTAGCTCGAACGCCTTCGTATTCTCTACTTGCTCACTTGTGTTAGTATTTAGGTACGGTATTATAGCATAAGCTTACAATATATCTTTGTTTTACTTTTTTATATTACTTACGGAGCTTACAGTTTTCCAGAACATTTTTCACATAATTTACTTAAAATATTAGTAAATATCTACCGTTTTTCCTTTAAGAATAGATTATTAAAATAACAATTCAATGGAATAAGCGGAGTTTCAGTTAATACGTAAATAAAAAACGTTAATTACTGTAAACTCTAGGTTTTCTCATCGTCTATACCATTAGGTAATCTGTCATAACTCTCGACTATTTAGACGTAGATATTAAATATATACTATATATAAATAATCGGGAGCTAAGACAAAAAAAATAAACTTAGAGGCCGTAACTTTAATAAATTCCATAAGCTTTAGGCGAGGATTCTCTAATATTTTATGTATTAATGATCCTTTATCGTTACTCATGTCAGCATTATCACTTGGGCTTATTTAGTCTAGAAATTAATAAAAAAACTCTAGGCAATTTAATCCTTATAAAGGATTAAAAATGGCTGTTTCACGCCCAATGTTCCGCTACCCCATATATACAATATATAATATACACATTAATATATATGGACAAGGTGTCGGTATTTTGTTTAGATCCGTTAAATTTTCGGTGCTTTTATCCATAAAATATAAAACCAGTGCTCTGTTACGAGGTCTTCAAAAAATGGCCGCTTCTAAGCCTATTCCCTGGCCGATTGGGATAAATACTGCCTTAATTTCACTTAACAAAAATTTTGGAACCTTATTAACTCTTGTTCTGGGCTGTTTCCCTTTAGACATACAACCTTATCGTACTATGTCCGATTATTCAATATACATATCTAGTCCTTCCGAGAACAAATACTCACTGATAGAGTCTTCACGACCCCCCAATGTCCACAAAAAGTATATTTTTGTTAATATTATAAATTAACTTAAAAAGATAAACATGCGTGAATACTTACGTAGGATAACCTAGTATAAGTACACAAACAAGTTTTTTTTATTAATATATAAATAAATACTGGTTGCATGAGATCACAATTCTGTACCTTCTGATATTCTATTTAAATTACCTACTTATATAGGTTTCGCAGAAAACCAGCTATCCTAGTCAGAATTGTCTTTCACTAACTTACCACGATTCTTCGGATATCTTTACAACGATAACCCGTTCGGACTTTTATAACCCTGATCATGGTAAGATCACTAGGTTTCGGGTCTAATTTCGATACTACATTATTATATCATAATTGTTTTATCTTTGCATTATTGCTCGCATCGAATATTAACTTGCTGACCCATTATGCAAAAGGTACGCTCTCATTGTATATTTAAACCATCTTTGAGCTGCTTATAAAATTACTATTTCAATCATTTCCCTCACGGTACTATTCGCTATCGCTTATATATTATATTTAGTCTTAGAGGAAGGTTCCCCTTTTATTCAAACAGATATGCACTCCATTTTACTTTTTCCTTTATGTACGCAGCATCAGCTCGTATGGTTTAACAAGCAATGTGTCTTTTTCATATTTTTATGTTGATAACTACCTAAGCTTATTTAGTATTACAAGCAAGCATTAATTTTTTTATAAAAAAATGCTAGAGCAATCAAAAATAAAGAAGATAAAAAGACCTAATACAAAAACAAGACTTATTCTGTTTCATTCACATTACTTAAGAAATCTCTTTTGATTTTTTTTCCTGAAGTTATTAAGATATTTCAATTCACTCCGTTTTTTAGGTATATAATTTATTATTAGAATTATTTTTAGGTTGGCTCTTAGTGGCTCTATTTAATATATAGCTATGATTCCATAATAATTTCTTTGTATACTTGTGTGCTGCGCATTCTTTTATTTTTCATCTTTTTTTTTTCATACTTTAAAATAATGCGCAGCAAAATAATATTATCCATATCATCTGTATCATTACTGTATATTGTAAATTAAATTAAATATTTTCCATAAAAAATTATTTGTATGCATGCAAAGCATGCATGATTTGTTTAAATAATAAATTATACAGTAAAGCAACAATATTTGTAAATTTACATGTCAATAGTAAACAACACAAAATAAAACAATAATAACTTTAAAACAATAATTACTATACAAAATTAATACAAATAAAATCGGGTTATTATGATTCGAACATAAAAACTCCTCATCCCAAATGAGGCGCCCAACCTACCAGGCTCTAACCCGTATTAATATAGATGTATATAATAGTTAATTATAGTATAAATTTATTGAAATAATTTAAGTGTACCGTGCCAGCATGCCACCTATAAAATCATGTTATACAAGCAGTCTCTTTATTATGATAAGACATTGTTACAGAGAATATCCGATTCGAACGGATGTGGTCAAATGAACCGAATAAGTTTCAAGCTTATCACCTTAGACCACTCGGTCAATTCTCTTTTATTACATGGTTACGGCTTATTTACGGTATAACTCGGTGAATACAATGCATACATATCATAAACTGTAAGCATCTTATTTGATTCCTCAGCGAATTGAACGCCAAACCTACTCTTATCAAAAGTATACTTTACCTATTAAGTTAAGGAACCTTGTATTATGTTGCAACATATTGTATAACTGCTTATGCTTGAATACAAAGCAAGATTGATTATTGTTATATATTTTGTTGGTATTGCATGTAAAATTTAGTATACTGTACGTACTTATTTTATTAATAAGCATGCTTTGCATGCACCCTGGCATGCCCCCTTAAACTAAGCTTAATGCGTGTTTTACTCCTTTATTTTCTTCATTACACTTTAAAGTTTACATGTTAAATCAGTAGTGTTTAAGATAACATATGTGAAACACCAGTAAAAATAGTGCAAAGTATTAGGAAATAAAAAGCGTAGCATCAAAAACAAAACTAAAAGCTAGACCTAGCACAGGTTTATTGTTTATATGTTATAATTATACTATATATAACAATAAATACAAATATAAACAAAAACAAAAAAGAAAGAATTCAGTAAACGATTTATACTAGATATCTATAATAAACCATTAATAAAATAACATTAATCTAATAAAACTGGCTGCAGAGCATGCGGAGCGGGAAAAAGATGATTCGAACATCTAGGTGTTAATTACACAATATTTAGCAAATACATTGCCTTACCATTGGCTATTTTCCCTACATATCTTGCTTTAAAATAAACACTAAACAACATACACTCAATGTATTAGTATAAATACGTACGAGTTAGACCGGCTTCGATCCGGTATCCACTTTCTCGACAAGAAAGTACTTTACCTATTAAGTTACTAACCCTGTGTGAATTTTTGTTTTTTTTTTATATTAACTGCATGCTTTGCATGCAACCTTCCTTTTTAATGCATAACACACAAACTATAACAAATTAAGCATTAATAAGGCTTAATCTAACAAGATTGTTTAACAGCTGAAACTCGATAAGGTTTGCTACGAAATACGAATTACGAATTACGGAGTACGGAGTACGGAGTACGGAGTGGCGCTGCTTGCACTCCATAAGCATGAAAAATTTAAACCTTAATTAAAACAATGTGTATATGATACAACCAAAAAATAAATATAATAATACACCGCATTCCTTACGGTCAGTCGGAATCGAACCGACACACTTTGTTTGGAAGACAAATGGTCTACCATTAACCTATGTCCGTTATTAATATTTTTACATTAAGGTATATAAACTTGAAAACTAATGTAATTATATAATCACTATTTATTTACCTTTAAATATTTCTAGATAAACTATGTTAAATTTAATAACTATGAATCTGAATCATACTCACACTGATATAATGATTTATTATTTGTGTAAAATTTATATTTGTTTGTGTTGTTAAAAACAATTATGAACCTCAATAATAAACGGATATAAATAAAATTAATCAAACTATATCAACGAAGTGTCAATAAAGTATGGAAGTCTCAAAACCCAGATGATGATTTTCAGTAAAATGATAAGCTAGAAATCTTCATAAACCTACTGCAATAAAAGCAGTACCTATCATTACATGTAAGCCGTGAAAACCGGTACCAAAATAAAAACAAGAACCATAAGTACTATCAGATAATGTAAATGAAGAAACTGTATATTCTAAGCCTTGTAAAGCAGTAAATATTATGGCTAGAACTATTGTATAAAATATTGCTTGTAAGCCTCCTTTTCTGTTTCCTTGTATTAAACAATGATGAGCATAAGTAACTGTAAAACCAGATGCTAATAATATCAATGTATTAAGTAAAGGTAATTCAAAGGGATTAACCGAATCTATACCCTTAGGTGGTCATTGAGCTCCGACTTCAACAGCTGGTGATAACGCACTATGAAAAAAAGTTCAAAAAATAGCTAAAAAAAATAAAGCTTCACTTACTATAAACAGACCCACACCCATGTTCAATCCTCTTTGTACCGCTAAAGTATGATTACCTAGATATGTTGCTTCACTAATAATATCTCTAAATCAAAATGACATAGAAAGTATTACGGACAATAAACCCAAAAATACGAAATCTTGTGCAGAAAAAAACCCATGCATAGTAAGTACACCTGATGTAGTAAGTACTAAAAGAGATATAGAAGTATAAATAGGTCAAGGTGAAGGTGATACTAAATGAAACGGATGAACCTGAAAACTGTTTCTTGTTTTAAATATCATTTATCATGCTTTTTTAACTTGCGCATATTATGTTTTGCTTATATTATATGCTTTAATTTATTGCTAATTTTGTACCATGTTTTATATATGCCTTAATCATTTTTTTGCTTATAGCTAATAGCCCCATAATAATCTGAAATCAAAGAAACCAAACTAAAAATAAGGGATACTAAGCAAATAGCTATATATGCTTAATTACGTAAAAAAAGAGAAAGATATAAATAACACAAAGTCATGTTTTGTTAGCATACTTTGTCAAGCATGTCAGAAATAATGCAACATAAAAAACACAACAATCAGCTAATATATATACTAAAATGATTATATTAAATAAGACCTGTGGGATTTGAACCCACGTATTAATGATTAAAAGTCATACATTCTACCAATTAAACTAAGGTCTCTATATTAATTTTTATTTCTACATTGTGAAAAGAGCTTAAACTAGCCTTTATTATAACATATTTTATTGCATGCCTGCACTTACTAAGAAAGGGGTAATATTTTATATGTCATTTTGGTTTAGTGATATCATGATAATAGTAACTTATTAACAAATCAATAAATAACATCACAATAAATGAAATATAAGCGCTGGTTATATATATGTAGGCAGCATAATATACAGTATAATTAAAATCATAATACTAGCCTACATTGCTTGCATGCAGCAAATATAAATAAAAAATAAATTACCATACTTTCTTTTTATTACTAAATTGTGGTGTTTAAGACATTATAAAACGAATTAATTTTTTTGTTTTATTGTTATAACAATAGCACCAACCATGGCCAACAGTAATATAATAGAAGTTATTATTAATCATATAGAGTAACTAGTGTACATAATATTACCTATACTAGAAATATGTGTTGTTTCTGTCAAACTACCATCTCAAAATTTAGATGTTACATACAATATCTGCTTGTTTTGGTTATTACTAAAAAAATTAAAAAACATAAATATGTACTCACTAGCCTTGGTGTTAACGTTTAAATCATTTAAATAAAACTTTAAATCATCTATAAAATCGCCTTTCAAGCTAGAAGAATTCATGCTTAACATATTAATAGGTAATATTTGATAAACAGAGTAGTTAAAAGAGATAACAATAACCATTGCTAATGGGATGCTACTACTCGTATCATTTAAAAGTTCAGATATCCTAACATTGATTAACATTAATATAAATAAAAATAATATAGATACTGCCCCAACATAAACTAATAAGTATGATAATCCTATAAAGTTTATACCTAATATAAACAGATAACATGCTATACTCAAAAAAAGGCCTATTAAAAACAATACCGAGACTATAGGATTTTTGCTGATTATAACAAAAATACCTGATAGTATAGATGCCAATGAGATAATATTTAAAAACTCAGTCTTAAACCCATTGGCATAAGTTTCGTCTATAAGCAATAAACTAAACATAATATTAAGGTATATATGTCTGTCTTAATATATAATAAAAACAATAATAACTATTGCGTACTTGCCGTTTTTACTATATATAAGAGATCGGTAATTAATTATACATATGTTTTCAAATAAAAATGACATGTGTAAGACTCGAACTTACAATCCTTGTGGCCGAAACACATCGCTTAACCAATTAAGCTAACATGCCTTATATGTATATATGCATATAATTTTTTATCATGTACACAATTAAGGTATATGATAAATAAGCTATCTTGATCTACATCAAAATATAGTTATATAATGAGACACTTGTACATTACAAAATTAAACTGTGGGTGGGTATGTACAATACAAAATTTAAGTTGTGGGCATGTACACTATAAGTGTTGCCTATAAAAGCAAAGCCTTCAAAGTGAATTGAACACTTATCAAAATATTAACAGTATTTCGCTCTACCGTTGAGCTACAAAGGCTATTAAATAAAAATAACTATTAAAACACAAAATATAAAATTTAAAGTCATGCACGCATAGCACGCATAGCACGCATAGCACGCATAGCACGCATAGCACGCACTAAAATAAAAAGGGTGTTTTAGAATGCTTATGTCATGTAATGCTACATGTAACTCATATATATTTTTAGGGTTTTGTTTTCAAATAATATAGAAAAAATAATAACTAAAGTTTTGGCGTTTTTATGTTAAATATTCTTGGTACGTGCTTTACGTGCATGATAATTTAAAATAAATTTAACCAAGAACACTCGGATTCGAACTGAGAAAAAGAAGACTGAAGCTTCTCATTTTACCATTAAATTATATTCTTATTATACTACACATGATCTAGGTATTTAGGTTGATACCAATATACTTTTATTTATGGCTTATGTTCATTATTGTTAGCGCGGTATCAAAAAAACAAAAAAAAATTTCCTTACATAGTAATATTATATAGCATTCACGATTGATGTTTATGGATCTTTCCTCTTTTCTCATGCATGCATGCAAAACACGCACCAATAATATTTAACATAAAAAACAAAATAAATAAAATCTAAAATATATAAAATATAGAAAAATAAAGCAAAACAAAGAAAAATAAGAAAAGAAGGAAAAAAGAATCATGATTAAAATGCTTACATATGAGCGTACGTTATATAAAGAGTTTTTTATATATAATATACTGTTAAAAAAAAATATTTAACTTAACGTAAAAAGTCATAAAAAAATAGGAAGGAAAGGAATTGAACCTTCGACAGCAAAAGCTATTGAGTTTACAGCTCAACCCGTTGTACCAGCATACGGAACCTTCCTTGTGCTTTTATAATAATGTTTTACATAATATACTAATTAAAACACCTTGTGATTGCTTATTTGCTTAATGTTAATAGTTATACCTAGTTACCTTTATTACAATAAAAGTAACTATTTTGTAAAATTAAGCATAAATATTATAACTGATGTTAATTTTGTAACAAACACATACGAACAAATAAGAACAACAAAAAAACATATAATATTTGGGGGTGTTATAAAAAAATAAAATATGCTCAACTATTAGTTTTAATTAGTTTTATCAACCTTTTAGCTAAATAAATAGCCACTTAATAGGCATATTTTATTCTTTCACAACCGGGAGGGGTGCTCCACAAGGGGTGATTTTAATATACATAAATCCCGTGCAACTTCCACTACACGAACCGTATTTCGACTTAACACCAATTAAAGTCACGCATACGAAGACAACATGCCTAAGTATTTGAACAATATCGCCCAAAATTTAAATAAGCACTAGCCAAACTTATTGCACATACTTTTTTCAGCGCCTGACGAGTAGTTAGTACCTATCTGAGATTAGATTCACCGTGCCGTACTTATACACGATTACTAGTAATTCCTTTTTCACGCAGTCGAGTTACAGACTGCAATCCATGAAATGTTTATCCATTTTTGGAGGATTAGCTCAATTTCACAATTTCACATCCTTTTGTAAGGTTTATGTGGCACGTCTATAGCCCACAATATTTAGGCCATGATGACTTGTCTTAGTCCCTGTTATCATATCCAATATAGCGGAGAACTACTTTATATATAAATAAAGTAAGGGTTTACGTTAATTTAATGGAACTAACCAAAATCTCGCGACATTAACTGAAGACAGCCGTGCAACGCTTGTAAATATATTATCTTTTTTGATGCTTAGTCACATAAATGGGACATAAGCATCATTTTAATTGTCTACAAATATATTAGTAGAAATCAATAAAAGATAAATATAAATATTCAAATTGTGGTAAGGTTTTTTGTGTATTATCAAATTAAACAACATACTTCACTACTGGTTTCAGAAACGGTCTAATGATTTCAGTTCCAATGTTGCCAAATTACTCTTGAGGTGGAATGCTTACACTTTCATTTATAGAATAAATTGCAGATCTAATCTATGACATTCATCATTTTCTGCTTTGACTATTGGGGTATCTAATCCTGTTCGCGACACAAAGCCTTCGTCCCTCAACGTCAGTTATCACATAAGGGGATGCTTTCACCTATACCTGTGCCATAGTTTCTCATACGAAAAGAGGTATAACAAAATTTCATCTCTACACCTGCAGTACTTTAATACCCCCTCATAAGTAACTCTAGCGAATTAGTCCCTCCTATGGCTTTATTCGCTGTCTAGGTACCCTTTAAACCAATTAAAGATGAATAACACTAGTCTTTTACGTATTACCGCGACTGCTGGCACGTAATTTGGTCAAGACTTAGGTAAGCAATGTCATTATCAAAAATCTACCTAGAATTTTATTTGATATAATCAATTTTGCATCAACTGTTTGTTGGTGCAATCAGCTATTGCTATACATTCTTCCAAATTGCTGGTTCAGCCGTTAGGCTATTGACCAATATTCCTCACTGCTGTGATAATAATCGTGGGATTTATTCAGTCCCACTGTGATCGATCAACCTTTCAGTTTCGACTACGTGTAAAAGGCTAGTTAAACCACTACTTTAACTACTACAACTACACGAGATACATGCTTCTAAGAGCGAAACCTTAGTTTCTTTGTTATTATAAGGGATCTTTCTCCTTACTCCAAGGCAGTCACGTTATCTTATACTCACCTGTACACCACTGCTTCGCTCATATTTTTAAAATATGAGCGAAGTCGTACGATTAGCATGTGTCAAGCATTTGGACAGCGTTCACTCAGAGCCATCATCAAACTCAACTTATTTTTATTTATGTAAATGTTTATGCTTTTATTTCATATGCATATTTCACATTATAATCTTATAACATATATTATTTTCTTTGTGTGGTATATAATAATGTTTTACATACCACCATTACAGTATTTTAACAATTGTAGAGTAAAATTTAACATGTATGTAACAGGCTACGGAGTACGGAGTACGGAGTACGGAGTACGGAGTACGGAGTACGGAGTACGAATTACAAAGTAGCGCTGCTTGCACTTCATTGTGTGCGGAGCAAACATGCATAATATTTTATCATTAATTTATCTATATACATATGTTTTTCGATTGTTGTTTTTTATGTTTACGTAGTTAAGCATAGAAAAAAATAAAGTCTATTTGTTAAGCTATCAAAAATTAAATGATAACTTAACTTTTACGCACATTTACGGATACAGGTAAGCCGGTTCCTGTTGTTGTTCATTACTCTAAACAAAGGCTAAATTTGGGATTGATATTTCAATTGTTATTATACTAAACTAAGAAAAATCATATATAAAAAGTATATTATCTATTTGCTGTTACAAACCAAAAATTTTATCTTTGCATCATTTATATGCATAAATCTAATTAGCTTTGGACTTCCCTATGCTATTAATCCTAATATAGCATCAAACAATATGTATCACAATAAAATATTTGTTTGTTTTTTTTAACAATGCTAAAAAATAACCATAGAATTTTATTTTAAATATATCAGAATTATCGGCAAATAGTAAAATAATGTATATCTATATATACTTTAAATATTAGGTGTGCCCTACTCCTGATATGTTTAAAACAAAGTTTAAGTTATTAAGGAAGCAGAAACATATATATATATATATATATCAGTAGTATCAATTATAGTTTTGTTACAAAAATACGAGCCGTAAATAAACGAATGAACCTTGGTAAAATATACTTTGAAAATATGTATATCATTGCTGCAAGTAAGACAAAGGCAAATATAATTTGATTTAAGAAATAAAAAGGTACCAACTGTGGCATATGGAATATAAAAATTGTATGTTGGTGCTATCATCACTGATTTCTGCATCATAATCTAACTAAAGATAGGGTTAACTAGAACGAAAAACTATATTATATTCATAAAATTTTAGTGTGACTTTTTTATTCAATAAAAAAGTATGCATGTTAGGAGTATCAACAATCAGCAAGAAATTAGACATAACGGAAATAAAGCAGTGTAAAAAACTATTATAAATCTCATGCTTGTAAAGCACGCACCCTAATTTTGCATTAAATCTACCCTATAATATCATATGGAATTTATAATTATAATTTTATTTCCTGCGCCAGCGAGTGCCAACGTGAATTATAATTTTATCTCGAATTATAATTTTGCTGCTACGCACCGTGATAAAACAAGTTAAAATATCTTTACATTATTTTTATATAGGTGTCATAAATTACGATTACTAGGTTGTTTAACGTATAAACGTTGATTTATTATCTGCAAATAAGCTATATATGACTAGCTTTGAACAATAGATGAAATATTTCATATATTTGTCTTTATCTAGTGTAAGTCCAAGGCATCTTTAATATATGAGGAAGTTAATACTACAAACACTTGTGCTTGTATAAAAGCTATACCCAGTTCTAACCCTGAAAAGGCTATAATAAACGCTAAGGGTATTAAACCTACAAAAAAATAAACAAAACCTGAAGTCATAATATTATAAGCAAATCCACTTAATATGTTTAGCAGCATATGCCCGCTCAGAATATTAGCTGCTAGTCTTAACCCCAGCGAAACGTTTCTAGCTAAATACGAAATAAATTCTATTATTACTAATAAAGGTAAAAGACCCAAAGGACAACCTGCAGGTACAAATAAAGAAAATAATTTTAAGCCGTGTTTTTGAAAACCTAATATAGTTGCTCCTAACACCACTGTAAAACTAATAAAAAATGTTAGAATGAAGTGAGAAGTAGATGCAAAACTATACGGAACCATACCTACTAGGTTGTTTATAAGTATAAATAGGAATAGTGTGTATATAAAAGGAAAGTAAATCTGTCCTTTCTTGGAGTTTATTTGGTTTATAACTATACTATTAATAGTAGCATATATTGACTCTTGACTTATTGATCAATAATTAGCAACTATCTTATCTTTATTAGTGCCTAATAAATTAAAAGTAAAAGCAATAACTGTAGCGGTTACTAAATAAAATGCTATATTGGTTACAAGTATCCGTAAATAACCTAAAATAGGAACATCTAAACTTATAAGATTTCTAATTTCAAACTGATCAAGTGGGCTTTTAGCATTGTAAAGTATTAAATTTCTAATCGTATTTACATCTTCCTTTGAAAAAACACAGTGGCTATATAACCTATTACCTAAGTCTCTTTGAGTCTGTAGAACTTCACCAAAATTACGAGCCAAAGGTTGGTTTGTATTTTGTTTGTTATAAATGAAATCTTGGTTCTTAGGATCACATACAACGATTTCTCCATATTTATTACCTGCCTTCAAAGTACCAACATCACCACCACCAACTGGAGCATCATCCGTCATCAACACCACAGGGTTACATTGTTCATCTATAACACACTCTTGTGGAATAGTGGTAATATATAAGATAGAAAATAATACTATAGAAAATAATATTATTAATGATAAAAATACAGCTAAATTAATTGAATACTTTCGCATGTATAGTAAAGTAAATTTAGGTGACAATCGCATTTAGCTAAAATAAGTCATATAATTTTTAAAATGTAGAAAATACTAGAAGATTAGACCTTATGTAGAAAAGTTGTTTTATTGCCTCATTGTCTAGATGTTTAGCTGCCTATATCCTAGGTTACATATTGATGTTTGTTGGCGCCAATACAGCGGACTTAAACTTTATAGCTATACATACATATGTAGGCTATAACCAAGGCATATATAAGCTGGTTACAAGGCAACTGACGGTTGCCACTGCATACGCAGAATTGGGATATAAGACCCTGAATATAACGTGTTTGTGCATAAAAGTAAATACAATAAAATACTGATGCAGAGCAATGCGGAATAATGCATAGCAATGCGGAGCAGGAACTCCTATACTACTCGGCCGTCTACTCCTGGTAATAGTGCTCCAAATTTTCCTTATGCTCTTGTTCATGTTGCCCGTGCTGCCCGTGCTGCCCATGCTGCCCCTGCTGCCCGTTTGATGGCTGGATCTGCTGCCCATTTGAGTGATAGGCCGCCTACCCCTTTTGGCTAATAGCCGCCTACTCATTTGCATTTGATAGATAGCCCTGCTACCATTTGCATTTGAGTGATAGGCCTCCAACCCATTTTATTAATAGTATGCAACCCATGCTCAAGCTCTTGCTACTCATACTGCTCAGGCGTCTCGTCCAAATACCGGTGCTCCAGATTTTAGCTATTCAGATTGTGGCGATTAAGACCTTTGTCACCCAAATGATTGCTGCTACGTGCTACGCACCCAAATCGTCATGATCGTTTTCTGCCTCTATAGCAAAAGACTGATCCACAGCTAGAGAGTGGTTACACATAACTATTTCTACTTTATGCGCTTACTTTATTTAGGTTATTTTGTTAAGGTTCTTAATTTAAGAACCTTAATAACATTAACAAAATGGATCTTATATCTCTTTATGCAACATACAATAATAAAAATGCCATCATAAGAGCAAATAATCCTGTAGCTTCTGCAAAGGCAAAGCCTAATATAGCATAAGCAAACAATTGTCCTCTAAGGGCGGGGTTTCTAGCGACACCCAATATTAATGCTCCAAAAACAACACCTATACCAACACCGGCACCAATTAAACCTGTTGTAGCCATACCTGTACCTAAAATTTTTGCCGCTTGAATCATATCGATTTTTATGTATTCGTTAATAGTATTAAAAGAACAGGACCAAATAACTAATAAAAAGGGGTTAAGTCCCTATAAATGAAAACGCATACTTAACAAATAAAATTGTTAAAACTAACAATATACTTAAGCCAATAACAGTAATAATAACTGTATCATAGCATACTAATTGGATTTTAATACATGTATTTCCATTATTATATGGTTTAATGCTTTTATTTTTAGAAACTAAAGATATATATCTAGGTGTTAATACTAATGTATACCTAGCTCTATATCAACAAGAAGCCTATGCATATATAGAAACACAAGGTACTACGCCCCAACCCCGCGTAATACAGTGACAACAGCCAGATATTTTGCCTCCTTATCTTAATATTTAGTAAATCTTACTAATCACTAAATGAATTTTTCGTTTTATAAATCAAAAGATGCAAATTTACGTAGTAGCAAAAAGAAAGGAATGTATACCATACTCAGTATTCTTGATTAAAAAAAGAAAAATTTCATCTAATTAAAAGGGTTTTACTATCTAATAATTAATATGTTTATAATTATATTATAAATTTTTATTTACATACCTTTTGACACCTATTTTATGGATGTTTAGTTTTTTATATTCATGTTTGCTCCGCACACAACGATGTGCAAGCAGCGCTACTGCGTACTGCGTACTGCGTACTGCGTACTGCGTACTACGTACTACGTACTACGTACTACGTATTCCGTATTCCGTACACCATACTCCGTAGCAAAACAATAAGTTAAGCATGCATTATTAGGAAATTTCCCTTTATATTGAGTGTTATACATTCCTTTCTTATTATTCTTCTTAGGGAGCATGAAACAAATTAGGAATGTATAAAATCAAAGGAGAGCGAAACAGCAGGGAATAAAGTAAATAGTTAAATTTGAGCAAAAAAGAGGATCAGCTTTGATGTGTTTAATATTATATATGTTATATAAAAAATTAGGCTTAAAAACAAAACAAATTATTATACCAGTTATAATTTATATATGTATTAATTATAGAATACTAGCCGTCTGTATAGTTTCCTATTAGTGTGTAGCTTTTGCAAACATGCTTATAAAGTTATAAGAGATAAAAAGGTTTAACTTTTAAAACGTACAAATTCTTAAATATTATCTGGATAAAAATAGAGTAAATTCCTATCTAATATTCGAACTTAGATACAGATATTAATAATATTCTCCTCTACGGTTAAGCTAATAAGTACATAAAAATTTTTATATATTTATAGATAAAACGATAATAGGTGCAGCGCTGCAACAAACGTCTATAAATTTGTTTTTATACAATTTAATTTATTAGAGATATGGAGGAATCGAACCTCTTATATATGATCTGCAATCAAACCGCACTACCCTGTACAACATATCCCTTATTTTAATCTATACGTATCTGATATTAAAGTATAATGGGTTTAAATCTGTAAATTTTAATTATTATATGTACTTAGTTACCGATATGCCTGACTGTGATTGCTTACGAAGTAGCGCAGCATAACTTGGTAAGTATCCATATTTAAGCACACTAGTCAAAATAAACAATGCCAAATTAATTGCATTTTAAAATAATGTGCTTACGCATTTATGCATCAAAACAAGTAAAATATAATGAATAGTAAATAACTAAAAACTTAAAATAGAAAAATTGTATACATGGAATATAAAATAGCAAGCAACCAAAAAAGGGAATTCTTATCTAAGACTCGAACTTAGATACAAATATTAGAAGTATTCTGCTCTACCATTGAGCTAATAAGAATAATATTAATAGTGATTGTGTATATAAGTAATTGTGTATATAAGTAATTGTGTATATAAATAATTGTGTATATAAATAATTGTGTATATAAATAATTGTGTATATAAATAATTGTGTAGATAAATAAATTAAGTAGTGGTATACGATTAAATTGTTTTGTTAATACAAAATACTTATGGTTATTGCCTATGAAATTTTAGTAGAAATGTGATTGCTTACGAAGTAGCGCAGCATAACTACGTAAGCGTCCACACCACGCGGTACTGTTGCGCAGCACCTCTTAATATTTTGTTAACATAACACAATATTTTATTAGTATTTGTCTTTTTATTTTAGGAAACACAATCAATGTAGCGGGTATTGCAACTGTAAGAGATGCAGAAAATGTATCGCATGCAGAAAATGTAGCACAAGCAATAAATATAGCTCATGCTGACCTATCGGAGGAAAAACAAAATAAAATTTGCGACTAATCATCGATGTAATTATTGTTCCCGTAATCATGATACAAATTTTTCTATGGAAACTGACTCTATGACAATAGGCATAGAACTATGTAATATACCACAGATCTCCGAGCATTGCCCATAAAAAGTTCCTTCTCTACTGATAATAACAGATGTTTGGTTTAATCGCCCAGGATAAGCATCACACTTTAGACCTAATGCAGGACAAGCTAAAGAATGTATAACATCAGCCCCTGTAACAATAATTCTTATATGAGTATGTTCTGGTAAAATAAGTCTGTTATCTACCTCCAGCATTCTAAGCGTACCATCTTCTAAATCAGATTCAGGTATTAAGTACGAATCGAACTCAATAAACTCATCATCACTGTTTAAAAAGTCAGGATACTGATAACTTCAATATCATTGATGTCCTTCTGCTAATATAGCCATTGCTGGATCAATTACTTCATCCATTAAATATAATAACTTAAAAGACGGGAAAGCGATTAAAATTAATATAAAAGCAGGAGTAATAGTTCATATCAATTCAATCAGTGTACCATGAATTGAATATTTATATGAAATAGGTGATTCTATATTAGTATATTTTCTAACTATGATTATTAATAATCATCCTACTCCAAACAGTATTGTCACTAAATAAAACAGTATATTATTATGTAATTCTACTAAAGCTTCCATTTGCGGTGATGCACTATCTTGAAAATATATACCTCAAGGTCTAGGTGTATCATTTCGCACATTATTAAAAGCAGAAGCCGCAGATCTAATATTAGCAAAGCCATCATAAATAATAGTCTCATCGATTAAACCATTATCATCCGCAATATTACCACGACCTATTGAAATACGGGAATCTTTGTTTGCATTAATGATTCCCTCAATATTTTGTTTGTAATCAGGATTAATTTGACAATTTAATTTCTTTTTTATATAACGTGCTACATCAACATATCACCCGTTCTCATAATCTATTCTCTGACCATCTGCATTTGCATGCTCAACTCTTACAAGGAGCCTGTCCATTTTTGGAGGTATTTCTCCGATCGTCTCCGCTTTACCTGAAAACAGGCTAGCTGGTTTTTGACTATCAGGAGGGCATATAAGGGTTGTTCCATCCTTATTTAAAATATTACTTTTAGAAACCGGATATTTACCTAACTTATGCACTCCTTTGTCATCTACACGGTCAGCGATATTACTTAAAGGTATAGGGTTAGATTGAACCATATTTAAACCATGTGATAACTGTCTTCTATCATCTGATTCCAATGATTCATCTGATTCCATATATAGTTCAGTCAATGTATTTTCAACTAAACTAATTAATGGTACTATAATTAAAAAATATGCAAAGTAAACAACTGTAGATATTTGTCCAAATTCTATAAATGGGGATTCCACATGTTTAGCACCTAGTTCCATCAAGATTAAAAAATTACCTACAAATAAAAAAAAAACTACCTTACTTAAAGGTTTAAATTGTATACCCCTAGACCTAGAAAGATCAGCGAAGGGCATAATTAATAATATTAATATAGCAGAAAACATAGCAATTACACCTAATAGTTTATTAGGTATAGATCTAAGTATAGCATAAAATGGTAAAAGATCAATTTTATTTTAACATGCGATTTAATCTTTAAAATATAAGCTTAAAAAATAATCAAACCGTTAGTGTGAGCTTTATAACCCTAATTTATATAACATTTTATTAACAAAATATTGACTAGTTAATGATCTTAAATTATCCATACTTTCTTTGAAAATATAAATACGGGGTTTATTATCTCTGTTATAATGTATTGAACATCTTAAGTTAAATTTATCTTGTAGAACAAACATAAGTTTATCTACATCTTCATTAGAAAAAGCATAAACACTCAAATGCAAACCGAGCCCGTGACGGCTTCCGTCATCCATTATTCAAAAAACTACGGAGTAGCCCTCTAGGTGTTAGTAATTCATAAATATTATCAGGAATCCTTTTTACATTTGATGGATAAAACATTTCTCTATATACATTAAAACAGGGAAGTTGCATAGTTGTAAAAGAGATAGCACTATATGTCTTTTTAGTTCTATTATCTTTGACTATTCTAGATTGAGGTGTATAATCATTAACACAAAAAGGCTTAAAAAAGCTAAATACATAATTAAAGTACTCCTTATGTTCTATGCTAGATTGAGCATACACCAATCTAGAGTTACCAGTAGAGGATCTTTTTACTATGTGGGCATCACCTAGTATAATACCAATTAATATATCTTTTATTTATTGAGGTAGTGTTATCAAAGCTCTATCAGCTGAAGATAAACGTGTAATACCTTTTGTGGATCGAGCTGCATACAATGCACCACTAGATCATAAAAGAATATTAAATGAATCATGTTAATTTTATAAATACAACATATATATATTTATATTTATTGTATTACTACAATATTTGGACTATCTCTTCATTTTTAAGAGCCGGCTCATAAAAAGTCTCGCGTATAGTCTCTGAAGAACCTAGTAGGATAATGGCATAAAATGTTAACACAAATAAGCCAGTATATCCGTTGGTTTCCTGCTGATAATCCTAACCATAATTATATCACGCTGATTGCTCTGCTTACGAAGTTAAGCAAAAGGTAAATATAAGTTTAGGATTTTCCAGCAAACAGCAAGATTAAGTGACATCTTTTATTTATCACTCAGGTACTATGGCAGGAGGAGTTTGCATTGCATTAGCCATCACATAATTTTCACTGTCTCCTAATCTATTAGGCATAAAAAATACAAATACAGATAACACTAATATAAAGATAAATATGGTAATTAAATCTTTAAAAACAAAATAGGGGGCGAATGGTAATCTATCATAATTAGCTGAAGCACCCAAAGGATTACCTGAACCTGCTTTTTCATGCAGTACTATCATATGCATTAAAACTAAAGCAGCTAATATAAAAGGTAAAACAAAATGTAAGGCAAAAAATCTATTTAATGTAGCATTATTTACACTGAAACCACCTCAGATAACAGAACGTTTGTATATAAATAATTTAAAATTTAGAATCAAAACTTCTCAGTCTTGTATAGACTATGTCTTCAACCTTTAAAAGGTTGTGAGGATGCATGTCAAGCTTATTGTGTGCTTACAAAGTTAGCCGACCACTCACTTGTTAGTCGTTGAACGTTTTTGATATCTTATGTCAAACTTCGCTGCAAATAATTTTTATTAACGGTGGAGTATTAATTAAACGTTTTTGCAATTTTCCTCATTTGCCTTTAAAACATTACTGCTTTAAGGAGCCTATCTTTAATAGAATATATTCTATTAGTACATGTACCAGAAAATAAAAGGAGTATTTAAGTTTGTTGGGGAAAATTAAGATTAGAATAACGAGAACTATTACGTAGGTTTATTAGTCACTTATAATATTGAATACCTTTAAGACCAATTAATGGATGAAGACCCGAAAAGGAGAAAAAATTAATCACTGTCTGTATATCAGCTTTAGAACTCACGGAAAATTGATTATATATACCTTTTTCAGTGTCTATTTTTCGGCTTGTATCAAACACCAATTTGAAGGCTTCAAATAACATAACATGTAGTCTCTGTTTTAACTGAAAGCATCCATCGTTATTACTATTAACAAAAAATGAACCTTCAGACATTGTAAACCCAACAATTCAATTTTTGAAGAACGGTAAATTTACATAATCTGAAGGTGTTTTAGGTAATTTAAACAATGTAGGTATTTCTACCTTGCTTTTTGTTGGTAACTCAGAATAAATCTTTCTGTCTTCTTTTAGCAAAAACATTGCTAAGTCAAACTGAGCTCTCCTAGTATCAGTTAAAAAAAAAAAACACCATGATGTATAAGTAATGGAAAAATGACTTCTTGTAAGTCGGTTCTATTTATTATTAGTTTACAATTTGGACTTTTATGGTCTAGGTTTATCGAAATTTTTCCTAATTTTAGTACAGAGTGTATATACTCTAATGTAGAAAGATCTTCTAAATGTATTGAGATTACAAGTTTAATAGTTATAAATCCTTTTTTTGTTCTAGTTATTTGAATATATCCATCCCCATCTATCAAGCCGGTTAAAAAAGCTATAAAAGATGGAGGAACAGAAAGAGATTCTTTTTTATCTAATCTTATATTCTTATTTCCCTTTTTTAAAGCATATGTACTAACAGTACCAATAGTAGGTAATATTAGACAAATCGTGTACATTGTACTTGAATAAAATTCTATTATGTTTGTTGACTCAACTATATCTTGTCCAACTCATGGTATGGCGCTCATAAGACTAGTTATAACTGTTGCGCCTCATAAACTCATTTGACCATAAGGTAAAACATACAAGCATACTTAATATAAACTGTAAGTTATTTATAAAAAGCTAGAATAACTTTGAATTCGTATATTCTATTAGCCTATGACAACTAAATACTCCGACTGTGCATTAAGCATCATTTCAGACACCCATCAGTGACCCAGTCTGTCGCGGTCATTATAATAACCGACGATCTCTAACATAATAATATAGCCGATTGTATAGTTAACTTTACACTATATACCGTTATTAAAAGATATTTGATCGTACCACTAATATTGCCTAAGAAATAAATATATCTCTTAAATAACCTTGTCAGGCTATTCCACTTTAATTTTTATTTTTTTTATAAAATTGCATAAAAATTTGTACTCATGGGACTATGGTTTAAATTAAACAACTATTTAATAAACAACAATTAAATTTGTAAAAAAAGAGCAATTAAATAAACAATACAGGTTAAGATGTAATTTTACTTTGTTAGTAATTTAACAATTCAACGTTTTTTTAGTATTTTTTTAGGTGTGTTCAAAGCTCTTCATATAGTTTTTACACTACATCTTAACGATTCAGCTCCTGCCGTAATACTAGGGTATTCACCATATACCGTTCTATCTAAATTAAAAAGTATTATGGGTTTAGATTTTTGGGCCAAGTTAGCTAAGCTTTCTTTGGAGTATACAGGCTTTTTACGAGTTAAAGCAGCTGCTTTAAGATTTGCCTTGTGTACCTCACTCATTACTTTACCTTTATTTAAATCACCTATTTTTAAACGGCGTACTGGGCTATAGTTTTCTACCATTTTTATTCTCGTTATTTCGGAGTGCTTATAGCCAAAAGTATTACCAGCTTCAGTCACTATATTATAATCAGGTAATAAAGATTTCAAATAATAATCCTCTAAGTCTAGCAGTTCTTTATTATTTTCTTTAGTAACAACTTTGGGAAAGACATGTAATATCATAAAAGCAAAATTGTCTATCCCATACTTTTTTACTGCAGCTTTTACTATCCTGCTACCAGTAAAATTAAATAAATGCTTACGAAACCTAGCATTGAATTTATTTGTGGAAGCAGATCCTACGTAACAGCTTAAATTGATTTTATTTAAAATTAAATATACACCAGCTATGTTCCTAGTTTCGTTTAACACTTTATTTTGAGTTGACTTTTCATTTAAACTTTCATATATGTGTACAGGTTTAAGGTTGTTTCCACTTAGAAAATCTGTAACATCTTTAGAATACTCTTGTAAACAATTATCATTACCTAATTCTATTTTTTTTTTGATTATACATAATGATCTAGAAGAGGTAGAAAATTGTTTTACACCGCCTTTACCAGAAAAGGATGTAGCCGACATAGTGCTTAATTTTTTGCTTGTATAGACAAAGTCTAAGCAAAACATGACCTGTTTAGAATTTACTTTATTTCATTGTTTTTTATTGTTGTTTTTTATATTGTTTAATTTATACCATTTTGGGCTATTTAAAAAACCCAGGAATGCTGTAGCCATCATTAAAATAAATATAACTGTACCTATAGTTCAAACTAATGTTCTAGGAGCTTTATATGATCCATAGTATAGTCCTCTACCTATGTGGAAATAAACTGTAAAGAAGAATGCGGAAGCTGTGTTTGAATGTAAATATCGTATCAATCATCCATTGTTAACATCACGCATAATATGTTCTACAGAATCAAATGCTTCTAAAACATTAGAATTGTAATGCATTGCTAATGTTACTCCTGTAATTATTTGTATTATTAAACAAAAGGCTAATAAAGAACCAAAGTTTCATAAAAAACTTAAATTAGATGGTTGCGATGAATCTATTAAATATGAATTAACCAACTTCAATAAAGGATGACTCTTGAATATTCTCATTTTTATTACATTTGTGTTATAACTTTATTTATAAAAATTAATGTGCCTACAAAACAAATAATGTTATGGTAGGCTTTATGATTTTTTGCGAATTATATATTAAACCCTATCTCTTATATATATGTAATACGCAATCTGTTTTATAAATATAATAGTAAATATTTTCATATCTATATGGTTGTAATGTGATTGCTTACGAAGTAGCGCAACATAATATCGTAAGCATTCACAACATTTATTTTTATTTATATTTATTTTTCGTTACTTAATTTAGGATATTTATTATACTTCCATAATACTAACGAAGTTATGCAAAAAAATTAATAAATCGTGAATTATATATAATATACTTAGCCGTTTTTAAATCAGTTTTTGTTTTATGTGAGTTGTTTATGTCTCATATCCGGCTTTTACAAGACGGCTCAGACTATTTCATCATCTTTAATTACTTTCTATATTTAACGCAAGGCAACATACGCATAAATGGCACACTTGTATGTGTAGGCTAGAATACAAACATTACTTTTATTTTTATTTGTTTCACTGCATAACTTCGTAAGCACTATATTAAATAAAAGTCATATAATAAAGTATTAGTAAATACGAAAAACATAACGTGGTAAGACATCAATCCATAAATATATTATTAGGTATAAATATATGTATTTATAAACAAGATAAACATAAACAACATATGATTATAAATTGAATAAATCTAAAAAAGATATATTGATATAAATAATAAATATAAATGTCTAGGTAAAAAACTACTGATTCATACCTTAATACCATAAGATCCAATACGAATGTAAGATTCAGATTTGGTATGCTGCAGGTTAGATTTTGCAAAACCTCTTAAAGTAACCGTAGATAAGCCTTTGTAAGAAGAATCCATATCTTTTATATTACCCGTATATCTAAGTTTAAAAACAGATTTAGCAGCAGTATTACGTTTAGTCAATCTTCCTGCTGCCTCAATTCTTATACCAGTTACGTCCACGTTTTTTATATTTTTAAACACTTTTTTTTGTCTATCATGTGTATAATCAGAGGATGTTAAGTTTAAAAATGTAGGTTCATTGGCTGCTTGTTTTTGATTTTCAATAAACATACTATTGCATGTATTGCAAATGTTATTTACGTGTTTAGATGTTTTATAATCTTTAAATGTATCCATATCCCGGCTGGTATATACTATTGATAATAATGAATCTACTCCATCCTTGTCTTTTGGTTGCGTAGCATGAACACGTAAAAGGTCATTATTACTATTAATGTTTAAGCTTTTATTGTTATTCGTAGTATTTTTCAAAATTTCACTATTATCACTAAATAGTAATTGTAAATCTTTCTTGTTATTACTTGTGTCTAAGTTAAAGGTCTCATTATTAGTAAAGCTGTTTGCTTTTAAGTTTTGTAGTTTCTTTTCTCGAGTATATATATCATTATATACTGCTAATTTGTCCATATCTGGTACTGTAAATAATCATAAAGATTTATCTAATACCTTAATTATATTATTTTTTCTATTTTTTAGTTTCGTCATTAATGTTTCTGAAAAAATATAACTATTAAGATATATATACTTAAGATCAACAATATTAAACTGAATATTTTTATTGTAAATTTTTTGTACCAGGTCTACCAAAGGTAAAATAAACCTTTGGTCAAATTTAGACTTGTTAAATTGTATTAATTGCCTAATGTAAGTAGATAGTATTTCTTCGCGTAAAGATTTAGCAGCATAGTTCTTGTAAATAGAATAAAACTTTTCATTATATATACATTTACCATATGATGTCTCAGCATTATGTATGTGTGCAAAATCATTGGCAGCTTTCGCATGTGCAATAGCATCCATATTTCTTGATATGTTCCTTTTTTGCTGTTCTATTTCGGAGGCAGAAAGCAAGATATCAAAACCTTTATCTTTAATTGTTTTTAATTTAATGTTAGAAGGTCAGTTTTCCTTATTTACAAAATCAGGACCTGTGTTAGATTTTAAAATATTTTCTTTTATAAAATAGGGTAAAAAAGTATCCATTACATCTAAAGAAGCAATCTTTTTTAGTTTATTAAGATAATATATTTTTTGCCTATTGTAAGTATATATGGTGACAGTTATTTGGTCATTAGTATGTTTCAATTGTGGTTTGCTAGTTAATATCTTGTTTATAGATAGCCTTCTAGCTTTAATACGCAAGCGGCGAGATTTAATACTTTTTTCTAACTTACGGCTGTAAAAATTAAAATAACTTTTTACTATTCTAAGTAGAATCTTATTAAGACTAGGTAAAATTTTAGGCAGATTCATATTAAATGTATAGATACTATTGTACCATTCATCACTCAATGGAGAAAATTGTCGTGGTTTACCTATGTAGTTATTCGCCTTCATCTCTGTTTGCGGCTCCGCAGGAGCCAACCTTTTTAATAATTTGTGATTTTTTGATGCTTGCTCATCTAAATTTTTGTATGCATCAGTACTATACTGTAATTTATTATTTAGTAATGGACGTGTATTTTTACTTACCATAGTTCTGTCGCTGTGAAACAATAGCGGTTTTTTGGCTACTAAATGCCTCGTAACATAACACATATTACTCTTAAAATTCTTGTAATTATAAATTACGTTATTTTTACTAATATATTTGTTGTTTACATTTTTGAAATGATTATCGTTGTCTTTATTTTTGTGCTTATTCATTGTTGTTATTTTTATTTTTATTTTTATTTTTATTTTTCTTTTTATTTTTATTTTTATTTTTCTTTTTATTTTTATTTTTATTTTTATTTTTCTTATATAATAACACGTATACTAATATATAAAATAGTTAATATATAATACTAGAAAGGACATGAATAGCCGTGTAGCTATTCTTATATATTATATAGCTTTATATGTATATAATATACTGCCCTAAAATTAACCTTTAAGATTTTCTTATCGGTGGTATTACATAGCATACATACTATAAGTTATGCATACTATAAGTTATGCATACTATAAGTTATACATATTATAACTTATGCATGCTATAAAGGATGTTATTGCTACTTATATTATTGTTGTTCAGAACCGTACCTGAAATTTTTGCCGCTTGTTTAATTATGACGCTTTAACTTATTAATACTAGTAATAAACATATGAATATATATAGAATCACAAGCTATTACGCCCCAACCCCGCGTAATACAGTGACAACAGCCATATATTTTGCCTCCTTGTCTTGATGATTCTATATGGCAACATTCCGATCTGTAAAGCTGAGGTACAAAGGCTAGTTAATTAAATAGAAATAAAATATACACCTGGCATTATAATCACGTTTGACTAGTATACACCATGCATGCCTAATCAACATCATTATCATGGTTTATAGGTCACTTAAGAGTTTTTTCCTTCTTGTTAGGACCAAGAGGTCGATAATAAGTATCTTTTTGAAGCCTAACAATTTTTGAGCATCTTTCACGTTCCTCGTCGTTAAGTTATTGATCCCATAACCATCTAGCTCTCTTTGAAATAAGTAGCTCAGCTAGATTCAGGCTAGCTTTACTTTTATTCATACATTGTTCAGAAATTACGCTAGGCTTAAGCTCCTTTGCTGCATCCAATGCTGCAAGTTCCAATTGAATACGAGCCAGAACGTTTAAGTACGACACCTGCTTCTTTGAATTTGGAGTTAAAGTCCTTTATTGAGGGTATGGTGCGTATTTTATTGCTTCCTTACATTTATTATATATACTTTTTCTTTGATCCTTGCTTATTTCAATAGCATGCAGACCTGACTTATGCACATAGTCTAAATAGGATATATATGTTTATTTATTTTGCCCTTCTAAACGCATCTAATATACGCTGCATATCTGAATTTGCTGCGTCTCAATTAGTTTTTTTAGCAGGCCCCCCCCGTTTATTAGTAAAAATTTTATCATACATCTCCCGATCTTCATTACGTAAAACATTGGAGAAGAATCCTTTCTGTTTAGCATTAAAATAATAATCATGTAATATTTTACCTTTTTTATATAGTTCCTCTATAGAAGTAGCAGTACTACTAGCCAAAGGCTGGTTTGTTTCTCCTTCCTTATATTCGAATTTTTGATCCATAGGATCATATACCCTGACTTCTCCAATATCTTTATGTCTGGTATCTGGTGCTAAAGTACCATCACTCCTCATCTCAGCTGTAGTTGTATATGGATGGATTATGCCACCTCTAGGACCATAAGTGATACCCGTAGGGCGTTCAGCAATAGGCCGTATCTTAGTTTCACCAGTTTCAGTATCAGGACCCGATGGGTTGCAGATATCGGATAAAGTAACCGATGGACGACCAGTACCACTGCCCGAACCGCGACCAACACCTGATGGATTATTACCACCACCGGCACCATCACCAACTGGAGAATTACCACAGTGTACGGTATGGAAACCTAGTTCAGATGTAATTGTGCTAACCAAACGTATATGTATGCTCATTAAAACATAATATATAATTGATATCTTATTGAATATTTCGGTAAAAACATTCACATCAAAATATACTAAAATTATATACCTGCTAATAAAGCCTGTACAAAATACAATAAAACAGTTGTATCAAAATTCTTTGTTCCGGGCTATGTCTACTAAATTCTTTCTTATTCTTATCATTGTTGTTGTTGTTTTTTTTATTTTTATTTTTATTTTTCTTATATAATAACACGTATACTAATATATAAAATAGTTAATATATAATACTAGAAAGGACATGAATAGCCGTGTAGCCATCCTTATATACTATATAGCTTTATATATATGTATAATATACTGCCCTAAAATTAGCCTTTAAGATTTTCTTATCGGTGATTACGTAACATGCACACTATAAGGTATATATACTATAAATTATATATACTATATATTATACATATTACAACATATGCATGCTATAAACATTGTGTTAATATTTAAATTATACATACTATAAGTTCTGCATACAAGAAACATTGTGTTAATATTTAACACATTACAGTATATTAATTATTGTAAAAAACAGATAATATACATGTTAACTATTGATTGCTATTATGTTTTATATAATATATGTAACACTACCTAATAAAATAGGCTACTGTTTAAAACTTAGGAGATAAAATAGGCAGTAATAGATATATTATATAAATAAAAGAAAATATTTAACCAGCAATTTTTGTATAAGCAGGTTTGGATGTTTTACTAGATAATAAGATGCAGTATTGGCTTCAAGAGATTAACCTCGTAATTATGCTTAACAAACTAAAATATCAGAAGCTAAGCATACCTAACTTCGTAAAAAAATGATGTTTATTTTTTGCTGTAATGCCTCAATGACCTGATAGCATAGACTCATAAACATATACACTGAGACATTACATAAGTTAAGCTAACACAATAAAGCTTTAAATTATAATATAAAACAAACCTAAATCTTGCATTTGCAGTATAAAATATAAGCTGCAATCAATTTTAATCTAAGGTTAGCGCTTATACAGATTAATCTTGCATAATTCAATAAAAATATAATTCATTTTCTATTTATAAGTAATATTTATGTATATAGATAATAAATCATACAATATATAAGTCATATGATTAATAAAAATATAATTAAATTTAATGGTATATTACACACTATAAAGCAAGTAGTGTATAACATAGTAAGTACGAAACACGAGGAAATATAAATGTATAACATCATAACTACGTACTATCAGTAAATAAAATACTTACGATTAGTAACTTAAGTGCTAATGTATAACATCTAAATAAGTAAACAGTATAGAAATAAAATTTATAAAAATATAAGTATGCATTAAATAATAACATATGAGTATATAAGCAAAAGTATATGTTAAATGATGGTACATATATATTAAATATATAAATTTGCTTTAATTTAAAACAGGCAAGGAAAGTAAATTAAAGCAGTTACAGAATAATGTAAACCATCTAATATGGGGGCAGGATATATACCCAAAACTAATGTAAATAAAACCAATGTAAATAAAATATAAAATTCACGTTTATTAAGATCGGTAACATTTACATTGAAAAATTTCGAATATGATCCAGCAAAAGCTATTCTGTTGAACATGTAAATGCTATAAGCAGCAGAAAATATAATAGATGAACTAGCTAAAACTCCCAATATTGTAGACTTTTGAAACGCCCCATATAATGATAAAAATTCACCTACAAAATTTAAAGTAAGAGGAACACCACAGTTACCCAAGCAAAGTATGAACAAAACAATAGAAAACAAGGGCATTACTTGGGCTATACCTCGATAATAAGTTATCAGTCTAGTAGAAGATCTATCATATAAAACACCTCCTACACAAATAAATAAGCCAGAAGACACAAAACCATGAGCTAAACCCAATGTTATCCCTCCTTCTATACCTTGTATTGTATTACTAAAAACACCCATAAGGTAAACTGCAGCATGCGATACAGATGAATATGCTATAAGCTCTTTTACATCTATTGTTCTTAACGTACTTATACTAGCATATATAATAGTAATGACACCAATCAAATATATGAGATAAGTGTAATTTAAACAAGCTTTTGGTAATAAAGGTAATATTAATCTAAGTATACCATACAAGCTTAGTTTAAGAACTATTCCTGCTAATATTATACTACCACTTAACGGTGATTCAACATGAGCTTTTAACAGTCAAGTGTTTAAAAAAATAACTGGTGTTTTAACTGCAAAAGCTATAAAAATACCGCAAAATAAGAAAAATTGAGTATAATAGTTTAAATTAGTTTTATATAAAGCATCAAAATCAGTGGTTCCTATTATGGAAGACATTGTAACTATAGATAATAATAAAAATAAAGAACCCAAAAGTGTGTATAAAAAGAGGTAAAAACTAGCTCTTACCCTGTTGCTTGAACCAAAAGACCCTATCAGTATGAACAAAGGGGGTAATATACTTTCAAAAAAAATGTAAAACAATAAAATGTCTAGTACTAAAAACACGCACAATAGTAGTGTTTCCAACAACAATATTGTTATAAGAAATGATCTTAAGTTGTGGGATATAGATGTTCAATTTGATAACAATGCGATAGGCATTATTATTGTTGTTAACAAAACAAAATATATAGATAAACCATCTACACCTAAATAAAAACTAAAAGTATTTACTTCATGATATTCTTGTACAAATTGGAATTGATTGTTAGTGAAATCAAAAAATGCAAATAACACTAAAGACAACAATAAGGCTAATATTGATGTTTTCAATGCTGCAGATTTAAGGGAAATGTTAGTTCATTTAGTTATATATTTAACAATTAGCACATTTGCAAACGCATTTTCGTGTGCAAGATAATAATCCTCAGATTTAAGCATTATTTCCTTTATATTTTGGTCTTCGTGCTTATTTACACTAACAGCTTTAATTTTTGCTTTATAACTATCGCCAGTAAGAGCCTCAGCCTTCACATTGTGCATTAACGTGGTAATAATCAGTATTCCTGCCATGGGTATTAATAGTATTAGTATTATTATCACGATACATCCATCATATAAAAAATTTACCTCATAATACTTTTATTACCTATATTATTAACTATTTACATATATATTAATAATTATACTAGAGTGTCTCGGCGGTGTATTCATCAAACTATATGCTAACGAGGTAAAATTTGCGAAAAAAGTGTACCTAGTATTAACATCAAACTGTTAAATTTCTATTTTTGTAGGGTTACTTAGTTATTAATATTTATTGGTTGCATGCAAACATGCAGTAAGACTATATAAGTTTTATCTTGTTAATCTCTTTTTTTTTTACTAGATTGATATAAGGTATACGCGCATTTTTTGCTACGCGTGTGTTAACTTTTGTAACACATCTAAAAAATACTTACTTTACATTTATTTTTTTTACCTGTTAACATACCAATTTTAATGTTATGATTGATTAAAAAATAGTCCTTTCCAACAAAACCTAGTCAGGTTTTGTTGATTTTTTTTCATACTAATAAGCAAAATCACGTAGTATCATACTAGATAAGCATAAAAAAAGATCAAAAGTAGAGACGGCTCAGTATAAGCAATGGCTAATCTAATGCATGCGTTTAACATTATATAGTCTATAGTAAATGCACATTACTAGGTATTAAATCAAAGCTAATAAGAATGCAAGGAAATAAGAAAATAAAAGCCAGCACAAGGGGTAAAAGTATTGTTCAACAAAATGACATCAATTGATCATACCGTATCCTAGGGAACGAAGCTCTAGCCCATATAAAAATAAATATCATTATACAGGATTTTAACCCTAATGTAAGCCCATACATCATCCCTTCTATTATAGGATCAGAGAATAGGGTTTCATAATATGAGTTTATAATATTAACATATAAATAGGGATCAGTTTCTTTAAATAAATATATGAGTGGTATGATATTAACTATGTAGCCGCCTAAAAAAAGTATAGTTGTCAGTATACAAATAAGAACAATACTAGCATACTCAGCTAGAAAGAAAAAAACAAAAATAACTGCTGCATGTTCTGTCATAAAACCGCTAACTAACTCTGATTCCTTGTGTAATATATATATAAGAGAAATAGACCATTCAGTTTATTTATTAGTTATTCACTTTAAATCTATATTGGTTTTTATAAGCAAGGCTTGTGCCAGCATGAATTTAAATACTTACCTGCTGTAACTTTAGATATATTTAAATATTTGGCTAATTAAACATTATATTTGAAGTTTTTAATTAGATTATTTTTTAAATAAAATATACCTACACCGTTTCTATGTTTACTTAGTCTGTTGCTTATCTTTTTATTTGCCTTTTTACTGTGTTTTTTACCATACATAGGGTTAGACTCCACTGGTTTACTCATAAATTTTAAAGTTTTCTACTTATGTATTTTATCATAGGATGATTAGATTTATTTTCAAATCTTTTTAACATTTTCAATTTAGCTTCGTCTGTATGTTTATAGTCTTCAATACTTGTAGCTGTTCTCATACAATTATACAAGCTATCAAAGAGGTGTTTTTTAATATAACTTATTTCTAAGTCTGTTAGAGCTTTATTACTTGCCAGTTTACTATGATAAAAAAAAATATTCGTAAACACAAAACTCAAACTTATTTAAGCCATACTTTAATATAGCATTTTGTAAAGCGATATTAGATTTTTTTTTGCAAGATGTTCAATAAGTCTTAAATATAAATCCTTACGAAGTACAGAGTACAGAGTACAGAGTACAGAGTACAGAGTACAGAGTACAGAGTACAGAGTACAGAGTAGCGCTACCTATATATCGCCTATTATTTACAGTATTTACAAAACAATATATACCTGCTTTATTTCTTAATATTCTATTGTATGAAATAACCGTTTCATTATTATTTAAGATATGAAAAGCTTTTATAGGCACAGGAGTATATAAATTGTCCAACGATTGAGAGGAAGAAAAAGATCTATAAATAAAACTAGAATAGCCTATTTATTGTTCGATATAAGTACGAAATCCCTTTTTTATAAGTGTTATTTGTACTCAACCTATATCTCTAATATATATATATATTATTTTTACATTCACATGTAAGGTTGGACTATATTTTATTAAATACAATATAAATTTGTATTTAATGATTGCGTGTAGTCTCTGAAGATCCTACTAAGATACCTTAATATCTGTTTGTTTCCTGCTGATTGTCTTATAATATTAAGGTTTTCCAGCATATAGCAATCTTTTATGAGACCAAATCATATTATTTTTAGTCAATAGCCTCGGCTAAATCGAAAGGAGCTCTGTTTGTTTCTGCTACGGACCCTATAAAAAATATGATAAATATAGGTAACAGTGGTACGATGTATCATACTGCTTTTTGAGATTCTACATTAACAGTTAAACTTAAACTACCTGATAACAATATTACAAGTAAAATAGCTGAACTTAAAATTAACTCATAACTAATTAATTGAGCTGTACTTCTTAATGATCCTAGAAATGCATATTTAGAATTAGCGGATCAACCTGCTAATAATATACCATACGTTGATAAAGAAGAAACAGCTAACATATAAAGTATACCCAGATTAAAATCCGAGATAGCCATCCCGGGTCCATAAGGTACAACAGAAAAACCCAACAAAGAAAATATTAACGTTATTATAGGTCCAAGAAAAAATAAAACTAAATTAGCTTGCGTAGGGGAAACGTATTCTTTTAGTAAAAGCTTTAAAGCGTCTGCAAATGCTTGTAAAAGACCATAGTATCCGACTATATTGGGGCCTAATCTTCTTTGCATGCTTGCCATAGTTTTTCTTTCGGCAACCGTAACAAATGCTACAGTTAATAAGACGGGAACAGTTACTATTAAAACTTCTGCAATAGAAATGAGTAAGGGTAAATATAACATAAGGTAAAATAAAGTGTCTAATCTTTTATTGACTGGTTTGCATAATTTCGCAAGTATACTTTATTTCGTAATGCTGTATACATGGTAATACGAAGTACCTGCAAAACTTTTGACATTATAAGTGAAATTAAGCTGTATGGCGTGATGATTGCATAACTTCGTAAGCACACAAACTTATGCCTGCATAACTTCGTAAGCACGCGTTATTATGTAGCACAGCTTTAAAAGTTAGCAACAGCTTTAACGTGTAAACAGTACAATGTATCAGCTAGAAACTATAAACAATGACCCATTGTCTTTGTTTGATTGCTTACATAGTATAAGCTTAGTTGCACAGGCAGCATACAAAAAAAGTATATGTCTGATTAAAAAATTAGGTTAACAATAAAACGAATTTTCGTTTTAGTTCTAATAAATAGCCGGCTATGTAGTTTTAGCCGACTTAAGTGTTATGCTTACTTTCTATAAGCAAAGCCTCAAACACCTACTACATTTATTACGTGTGTATACATTTAATAGAAATCTATAAGAGAGAAAATGTACAAATTATTTATTATTATTATATAAAGGTAAAAAGGATCAGATTGCTATCTAATATTCCAATATATGATGCATAACTTCGTATGCACGCCAAATATTAATAATATTATATTCTACCTGGGTAACTCAGGTGGGTAATCTAAACGAAACATATCGAATGATTAGTATATAGCTAAATGTTAACATTAAGGTATAGTTAGCTATATACTAGTAATAAACATATGAAGAAATATAGACAAAAGGTGTTACGCCCCAACCCCGCGTAATACAGTGACAACAACCAGATATTTTGCCTCCTTGCCTTTTAGAATTTTAAATGGCAACAACCCGACTTGTAAGGCTAAGGTACAAAAGGCTAGTTAATTAGAAATAAAAGATAGGGTATATTTATCTACTTATTATAGGATATATTTATCTATCTTGTATTTCTAAACACATCTGATATCTCCTTGGTATTTCTTGCGTACCAATTTTGTTCATTAGTAACATTAGAGTCTTTATCAACAAAAAAATTGGCATAGAGGTCGGGACGATCTTTCTTTAAAACAGCGAAGAAAAATGGTTTCAGCTCATCAGGTAAAATATAGCGGCTAAATCCTGTAACACCTAACTTGCGTTGGTGGTTTAAACCAGCACCAATTCTTCCTGCCAGAGGTTGGTTTGTGCCATTTTCGCTAAAACTTTGATTACTGGGGTTGTCTATAGCGATAGGCCCATTATCCTTGTTTGCTTTTAAGGTACCACCTACACCTGTTGTATTAGTGCTTCCAGCAGCAGGCGGGTCGCTAGCACCACCAGTACCACCACCGGCACCACCACCAACTGGATCACCTACCATCAATAACATTGTCGGGCCACATACCTCAGATATAATTGTGCGAACCAAAGTGATATTTATGCTCATTAAAAAATAATATATAACTGATATAATATTGAATATGTCGGTAAAAACATTCACATCGAAATATACTAATATAATGTACCGACTAATAAAGCCTGTAAAGAATATTATAATAGAACTATATATAAATTTTTTTGTGCAAATAGTATCCCTTATTCGTATTATAAAGGCTCATAACCTGTTAGATTTACGAAAAGGCAATCCACTTTGTACAGGCAGACTTACGAAAGCATGAGGCTTAGGTGGGCTACTTAATGCTCACTCTAAGGAATCAAATGATCTACTCAGAAGAGCCTGTAATAAATCGAAAAAATAGGCGGATTTAAGTCAAATATAATCTATTATAGGTTTACCTTCCGTCAATTGTATATATAATGTGTGTAAAAACAATAAAGTTGCTGTCACACTTATTATAGAACCAATACTAGATATCATGTTTCAACCTGCAAAAGCATCAGCATAATCACTTATTCTTCTGGGCATACCCTGGAGTCCTAGAAAATGTTGAGGGAAAAATGTAACATTAACCCCTATGAATAAGATTCAGAAATGTACTTTTCCCCAAGATCTGTTATAGTCAACACCTAGAATTTTGGGAATTCAAAAATATCAGGCACTATATAGTGCAAAAACAGCACCCATACTTAAAACGTAATGAAAATGGGCCACAACATAGTAAGTCAACATTGTGCATTGGTTTAGTAAACTTATTATAACTTGCAATACATCTATATAATATAAATACATTAAAAATAACATATGTCTTATTTTTATTCTTATTGTGTGTAAATTTAAAGTGTAAATCTTAGAAATCTTTTACTATATATACTGATAAACATAAGCATAATAATATAAACTTTTAATTACTATAAGAGTACTATAATCGCTAATAAGTAATCATTGTTGTATATATATATATTAAGTGCTCTTGTCCTAACGTAAGCACAGACAAAAAAAACATAATAAAATATATAAGTAAAGGTATATATTTATTGATTAAATTATACCAGGGAAGATTTATACGGAGAGCTACATAATTACTACATAAAAGTATTAAAGATAAGAATAAGCCCGTTATTATAAATAGTATATCATAGTAAGACAATATATACTATTACGTCTACTAAATCCCAATTCATACATAGTGTATTGGACTATAACTTATCTAATTGTTAAACTTAATTAACTTTCGACTGTCACGTTTAGTCTCTACGGATCCTACTTTTTAAGGAATTAATTTACAGATACTTTGTATACTGTAAATTAATTTAAAACTTAAATTTGGTTTCCACGATATTATCTTATATTCTATATTTACGTTTATTGCATTAAAAACATATAAGACTTCATCGTTAGCAAAAATTAATATTTAAATTAATAGTTACCGAGAAGTGTATGTATCTTCTCACGGTGACAAGACAACACGACACTTACTATAGGTGCTTTTGATTAAATTTTTTTAATGATTCTAACTTCTCACCTAATAAAGGATGATTAGTACAATGATTTATTATATTTAACAATACTTGTTTTTTGTATATTTCGATAGAGTAAAACTTACCATAAGGATTTCTAATTTTATTAGACACCCCAAAAAACTGTTTAATAGCATTTATTAAATAGAAGTCATGATTCTGTCCTATTGAAAATGAATGGTTGTTATTACTTCTTAGAGAGAAACAACCTTCGGCTTCTATAAAACCAGATAATCATCCTTTAAAGTAACAGGGAACGCTAAAATTAACATTTGATTTTATAATGTTTAGCTGTTCATTGTATTTTGAATTTCTATTTAACAGATAAGTTTCTATGGAGGTTTCAATTAGGCATGTTTTTAAAAACGCAAGTTGGCAAATTTTTTTTGAAGTTAAAGGAGGGTAAATGTTATATATTTTTATGATTTCTAGAACTTCTTCCTTTCTATTGGATACTCAAATAACGTCTGCATCTTTACCAGTTATTCTTACTGTTCCTCCTATAACCTTAGCTATTCTAATTAACATATTATAGTTAGATTTAAGGTTGGATAACTTTATTATTAATCTGTATTGCAAAGATTTATTACGTCAATGGTTTACCTGAATACTGCCACCTCCATCCATCAAACCAACTCAAAATTGTTTTATATAGCTCTTATAACTACTATTATCAAATAAATCAATTGCATTGTTATTATTATTAACATTGTTATTATCATTAACATTAAGACTAGACAGTGTTGATACTGTTGTAGCCATACTTAATAAACTTGGTACATAAATACCAAGCGGATCAATCAAGACCGTATCGTGGAATGCAATATCCAATGAAGCGTTAGCTAAAACAACACCACTTACGAATAATTTATAAATTAACAAACAATTAAAGTTAAATTCACATTAACTTTAAATAAGAAATTAGTATTGCTATACGAAGTATGGCATTAAAATATTACTAATATAAAAAAAACTAAAGTATATATAATACCTTTTTTTTAATACAAAATTTTTAATCTAATGCTGTGTTATATAGCAAGCAACTACTAAATATGCTTTATTTTTTAACTAGAGTATTATTACTATTATCTATACGTTCATAGCTAAAATAATAATTATTATATACTTCCTTAGCCAAAGCTTTTTTTTTTATAGCTTCATGGCTAAAATTTAAGGATCTAGCTGCTGCCATTACTCCATCATATTTATATATAAAGTTCATATCTTTATCGTATACAAATATAGCTTTTTTTATATGACTGTTATCATTAAAGGCCTCAATAAGTTTTTTACATTCTTCTGAATATATGTCCTTTATTACAGGTGTATCCTCAATATTATGTGGAATATTACTCATGTACCATTCACCCCTAAATAATTTGTTATCTTTTATTACTTCTACTAAAGTAGAATGATTACATTTAATTAACTTTGACAAGGATAACACTGATGGAAATATTACTAGTAAATGTTTATAAGAATCATATACATATACTGAATACGTGGATCTTGCCTCCATTATTCTCCTTTTACTTTCAATAGAATGACTTTTGTTATAAAAAGGATTATTCTCTCCTGTTAAACGCCTAGCTATTAAACTTTTAGTTTCAAAAGAATGTACCCTGTTTTTGGCTAATTCAGATAATAATTTTTTAGTTTCTTCTGTATGCACATAACCCAAAGAAGAATAACCTTGTTTTAATACATTGTAATAGGGCATTACACTTGTTATATAATAGGTTTCTCTAATAGATATGTCATTTATATCTACATATTCTAAAATTCAAAGAGAGAAATTGTGTGTATCATATTTTAGCAAAGCTTTTGTGATAGGCATATTAATATTTTGTTTACTCTTTAAAAAAGCAGGATTTAGATAATTTTTCATTCTATTAGCTAAATGTATAGAACTACCAATATAGGTATGTTTATTTACATTATTGACTAAGCAGTATATACCTAATTTATCTTTTTCTTGTTTTAATATTAAACTTCTACTTTCTTTAAAATTATTATAAACATTTATAGGCTTTAAATTATAAATATTGTCTTCTTTATTATTTAGATATTTACTACTAAATTTCCTACAATTGTTTTTGTGTTGTGTAGCAAGAAGCATTAATTTATATTTTATTTCATGGACTCTATCTTCACTAATAGCAAGTAAACTGCTATGTAGCGGATTACGTATAGTCTCTGAGGATCCTACTGAGAACTTAATCTGTTGGTTTCCTGCTGATTGTTCAAAATCACATATTATCACTGCGATCATTAAGATAACGAGTAATGTAATTGTTAGAAGTTCCCAGCAAATAGTAATCTTTAAAGGGAGAGCTAAGTGGTTTATTAACCCTCCAACTGTGAACATAAATACGAATCCTAAGGCAAATAACATGAAAGGTGTTAACTGAAAAGATCCTCCGTAACATGTAGCCAACCAACTGAATATTTTAATTCCAGTTGGCACTGCTATAATTAAAGTAGCAGCTGTGAAATACGCTCTTGTCATTGAATTTTGGACAGTATCTTAGTCAGTCTTTTTACAGTTAGACTTCTTGCGTACTTGTCTCTGAGGATCCTTTAGTTGCAATACTTTTTATCTTAGTTATACCTTTTACTTCCAAGTGTTGACCATTAGTTATCATAATGTACACTTTTCTGAATTTCAGATAGTTTACATATTTACCTGCAAACACTTTATATATATCAAAATAATTAATTAGAACCTGTGCAGTTTTAAACCCTGTACTTTTGTAGCACCATATCCCGGTGTTATATTGAGAAATATTACCCATTTTAACTGTATCATATAGAAGTTTTAAAGGTACAACGTCATTTTGTTTTAAAGAAAACTCTAATCTTACACTAAATCCCGTTTTATGTGTTTTACTTTTTATAACGCTTATATGAAAGCAACCATCCGCCTGGGTAAATCCCGCCAGCCAATGGTTATCTAATGACAAACAGTTTAAGGGTGGTAATATGGTATAATTAAAATCTACATCATAATTGTGTTTAAGTAATTGTTCATGTTTAGGTCTACTTACAAATTTACCATTAATTAAAGATAAGATGTAAGATAAACCTTTTGCATTTTTACAAATATATCTAACTGCTTTTTTGTTTTTAATTTTGTAAACATTACCATAACCTATTCGTTTTTTGACATAGTAAGCTAGTGCTACATCATTATCAGCAAAAATGATGTATAACTGCTTTTTACCAAATCAACCGTCCCCTTCTATTAAGCCAGTTAAAAAATAACCAAACTCAGTGTCAGTAAGGTAAGGTTTATGTTTAAATACATGTTCAGAAATAGAAGAAAGTTTAGTATAACTATTATAAGTATTTTTAGTGTCAGCCGTAGCACTTGCACTAAAACCAAAGTTTCCTGCTGATTGTCCTGGCAGTTTATTATACTCTAAGCAGATTTTACCTAACGTAAATAATACGAGTGGACCACTTAAACAGGAGTTTCCAGCATACAGCAAGATTTTTACCGTGAACACAATTATATCCACGTCTAGACCAACGCTATACATGTGGTGCGATCAGACTACAAAACCTAATACACCTATGGACATCATGGCGTATACCATACCAAGATAACCAAATACGCTCTTGTTTGAGCTGGCTGATATTGTAGTACTAATTGCACCAAAACCTGGTATTATTAATATGTAGCGAATATTTTAATTAATAGAACAGCATCAATTTTAAATCAAAGTCTGTTCCCATTAATTTTCAAAAACTTTTATATTCTTGTTAGGACTTTATCTTAAATTGTAGTATTTACTTCATGGTAGTTCATTAAGGACTTTATTCTTAGAATTTTTATTAAGCCTTTATCTGTTAAATGTTCTCTATCTTGTATTAATATATAAACTTTTCTTCATCTTAAATAACTTATATGTTTTCTAGACTGTAAGTTAAATTGATTAAAATATTCTATAACGTTTTTAGCAGGACCAAAACTAGTAGAAGCATAATAGTAAGTATCTTGGGATTTTCTATATCCAATATTACCACCCAAATAATTTTTTATTTTCGTTAATAGTATATTCTTCTTTTGATCGATTTGATAGTTTAATCTTATTTCTGGTTTGTTTATGGTAGTACGATTAATAATCTTAACTTGAAAACTAGCATCCGCATCAGAAAAACCTGCTAGTCAGTGATTGTTAAAATCGTTAGTTAAGTTCATAGTAAAATTAATATTTATATCCTTATATCTAACATGATTTAATATATTATCAATTACTTGATTAAATCTATTTTCTGACCTTAATTTACCATTTATTAAGTTAAGTACATTTAGTATTCCTTCCTTTTTGGACACTATTAATAGATATGCGTTTTTATCTTTCACTTTTCTGACGTTACAATTACCTAATTTTTCTTTTAGATAATAAGCAAGAAATGCATCTGGAGAGCTAAATACTATAACTAATTGTTGAGCTTTACTAAAATGACCATCACCATCTATTAAACCTGCTAAATAATGACCTAATTGTTCATTATTGAGAGGCTTCAAGTGTTTAGGAACATGTCTTGATGTACGTTTTACATGTTCTGAATTTACTACAATTTCATTGCGTATAGTCTCTGAGGTTCCATTCATTGTGTTTGTTTCGTATAATGAAATGTTACCTGCTGATTTACTTTTTTGTTTTAGCTTTTTCACTATGTCGTCTTTCTGCGCAAGCTGCGCACCGATGGAGTATCTAAAACTTTGTAACAAAGTGGTCCCAGCATACAGCAATGTTAAGAGGCCTACATATTTAACCTCTGGGTGCAATAAATATTTGCTTTTAGATTATACATCATTTTTTGCAATTCATACAAGCATATCATGTATATGAGGATGATGTGCAGGGTTATCCAGTTATCACTGGATGACATGAGTCACATCCGTAGTAGGGCCAGTGGATAAAGTAATATGCTTTATATCTATCGCATCTAAATCGACATCGGTCCAACCATTTAGATTTAAAGGGGAAAATGATCAAAAGTATCTGGATTACCCTGATACACGTAATTACGTAAATCAAATCTAAATACACACATCTCAAATCCTATCTGACCTATAAGTCATATTTTATCATTTTTATAAGCTAAACCTTCACATACCTCGAATGCTTGATGTTTCATAAGTTTAGCTCATGTCTCAGCCTTATGGTTTTACCTTCATATAGTGTATATGGAAGCACAGCACCAATACTTTTGCCGGGTTCATTTATAGTTTGGTAATTGATTTTAAAAACAACAAGATCTGATCTACCACGATTGACAGTGGGGTCAATATTTCAGACCTATGGAGCTATGATTCACTTTTAATCTTGGCGAAAATAATAAGGCAGTATCGCAGCCATTATTAGATTGTAGTCAGATTCGGTTAATCGTTCCTTGCTGTTTTGCCTTGTTTTTAGATGGTTAATATAGTCAATTATTCATGAAAGGCCAAAAACTGAAGATTTAATGATAAAAAGACTATTGTTCTCGTTACGAACCAACTGTGTCATAAGATAGATATAAGTATAAGTTGCAGCTATCCATACTGATTTCCGCATCACAATCTAATTAAAGATAGGGTTAACTAAAGCAAAAGAGTTTAGTATATTAATATATTTTGATAGTCGTATCAAGGAGATTCTACACATTATACAGTATATTGAAAATAACTAAATCAATTTTGCGTTTTATAAACCAAAAGATGCAAACTTACATATAGTAACATAATGCAAATTAAAAGCAATAAATTATTATTGGACTATATATTTATCCTCTGTTGTTTCATTTATTATTAAACTTAATTCATGCTTTAGCCAAAAAACTACCAGGTAAAGCAGAATGAGCTTTCAGGGCTTTTAATTCATAATATCAACCTATTAAGAATAATCTATTTTTTTTATTAGTATAAGAGGGGTATATCAAAAGATAACTTTTAAAAAGTTCTATGTCATCCTTTGATTGTATAGATCACTTATAGTAACCGTTTTGACCTTTGTCATAATATACATTACCACCAAAAATGTCTTTGAAAGCAATAACATCAACTAGTAATTTGTTAGTTACAGATATGGTTAATTGAGGTTGGTTATTTTTCATAGAATAGGTAATAGTACCATCTGCATCAAAAAACCCAGAAAACCATCCATTGTTTTTGGTAATTGCCATAGGGTATATAGTTCTTATGTTTAGATTAGAACATATATGTTCCAATTGCTTAACTCTTGATGTATGTCTAACTTTACCGTTAATTCTATTAATTAACTCTAGCATACCCTTTTTATTATGTAGTCTATATCTAAGAGCCTTTGCTCCAGATCTTACTTTGATAGATCCACCCAATTTTTGTTTAATAATAGCCAATGCATGTTCATCTTGTAATGACATAGTTATTTCACAACTAGGGTATCCTGATTTACTGAGTATAAGAGATCCATCTCCATCAATAAGTCCTGCCAACCATTCATTTCAAGAGTCATCATTATTGGCGAAACCTTGTTTAAAGGATAATGGACGTGTAGTCTCTGAGGTTCCTACTAAGAAATTAAATCTTTTTGTTACCTGCTGATTGTCTTGTTTTGCCTCATGTTTATTGCGGAGCATTAGAAACAATAAACACGCTGGCGCAGCCATTGATAAAATTTTTACTTTATAGGGATATAGGTTCAGTACTAACAATGTGACTATTATACCACTTATATATAAAGTATTTACCGATGGATCTTCAGAGTTCCAGCATATAGTCCATTTCAATAAATAAATTACTTTATCTACGGGCCATCGCAGACCGAAAAATCAGAAAAGATGTTGATATAATATAGGATCGCCACCACCAGCTACTTCAAAGAAAGATGTATTGAAGTTTCTGTCTGTTAATATCATAGTAATTCCGCCGGCTAGCACAGGTAAAGATAACAAAAGTAATACAGCTGTTATGGCAACAGCTCAGCCAAATAGTGCTAACTTATGTAATCTAATACCTGGGCATCTCATGTTAAGAATAGTAGATATGAAATTCATGGCTCCTAATAGACTGCTTACTCCAGATAAATGTAAAGCAAATATAGCAAGATCTACACTGGGTCCACTATGGCTTTGTATACCTGATAGGGGTGGGTAGAGAGTTCAGCCTGTACCTGCTCCGTTTTCTATACCATTAGCAAATAAGAATAATATTATACTTGGTATTAATAGCCAATAACTAATATTGTTTAATCTAGGGAATCCCATATCAACCCCTCCTATTAACAATGGCACTAAAAAATTACCAAACCCTCCTATCATAGCTGGCATGCTATTTACTATTAATTTTCACTAACAGTTGGACTATATCTTTACCTTTAAGTATGTCTTATTAAGGTATTTCACGTGTAGTCTCTGAGGAACCTACTCTACACAGCGTTTAATTGCTATTTAATAGCCCTTATGTATTTGGTTTCCTACTGATTGCCTAATCTATTAAAATGTCACTGTACCATACCAGCGCTTTTCAACAAAAGAAGGCTTGTATTACTAATTTTAATAGCTCTAAAGGTGTCCCAGAATATAGTGAAAAGAAAG